TAGAACTATTATAAATATAGTCTTATACAAAACTGATATATAATTATTAATTCTAAAAATAGAAGTATACAAAGAAACTATTATGGAATTTAAGCTATGTGTTAAAGAGAATAAGTTACATAAATAAGAAAAAAAATTCTTATAAATGTATAAACTCTAAGAGAAATCTAATATTAAACGAAGTGAATTGAAATATCTTAGTAACTTCAGGAAAAGAAATCAAAAGAGATTCTATGAATAGCGTGAGTGAAAGTAGAGAAGCCTAAAAAGTAGAACGGTTTCAAAACTGTTTAAATATTGGGGAACCTTCCTCAAAGGCTAAATATAATACATAAGCGATAGTAAAAAGTACCATGAGGGAATAAAAACAAAAATAGTAGTTTTATAAGCAGTTCGATAAAAAGAGCGTACCTTTTGCATAAGTGGTCACCAAGTTAACATTAGATGCGAGCTGTCTTAACATGCGTAGTTAAACCGAACGTTAAATTAACGAAGAAGTGTCTAAAGTTAGACCCGAAGCCAGGTGATTTTACCATGGTCAGGATTATAAAAGTCCGAACGGGTGATTGTAGCAAAAATCTCCGAAGAACCGTGGTAGGTGTAGTGAAAGACAACACTGACCTGGATAGCTGGTTTTCTGCGAAACCTATAATAGTAGGCAATTTAAGTAAACATCTTAGCAGGTACAGAATTTAATCTCAGACAAGGCGGTTTATACGCTTTATATTGTACAAATTGGGGGACCATGAAGGTTTTATCAGTGAGTATGTAGACTCGGAATGGCAAAGATGTATCTTAAATGATCAGACATAGAATGATAAGGTTGTATACATACATACACAAACATAACAGCCTTTGTAAAAGTGAACCTTTTGCAATAAACTATCAAATTGCGGGAAAGCCCTAAAGCAATCTAAACCAAGCAAGAACAGTGATGTTTTTGTGGCACAGGTAATGACTCGTGGTATGGTAATATCTAGATTGATAAATAGAATGGGTGATCCGCAGCCAAGTACTTTAATTTTAAAGTATGCAGTTCATCGACTAGACGGTAGTTGGCGCAAGCTTAAGATATAGTCAGGCCTCCTTCGAAAGAATGCAATGGCATTAGAATATTTAAGTTAAAACTTATAATTCCTATTATTAGGTAGAAAATATTAATAATTCAATGAATAGAATATTAAAAAATTTAGGTATTGAACCCTAAAAATTTTACCCTAACGCAGAATTACTTAAAAAAGACATTCTAAGTGAAAATAAAAATTTATCGGGAATATACTGTTGAACAAATCAAGAAACTGGAGATAAATATGTAGGAAGTGGTATAGATTTATCCAAAAGAATACGTAGCTATTATCAACCTTCTGAGTTAGAAAGAAATCCTAGACATATAAATAGAGCATTATTAAAATACGGACATGATAAGTTTAAATTAGAAATATTGTGATAAAGATAAAATAATAGAAAGAGAACAATTCTATCTAGATAATCTTAATCCTAGTTATAATATTTTAAAAAAAGCTTATTCTATGGAAGGATTTAAACATAGTGCTGAAACTATAGAAAATTTAAAGGAAAGAAAATTTACTCAAGAACATAAAGATAATTTATCGAAAGCTGGTACAGGAAAAGAATTTTCAGAAGAAACTTTACAAAAGTTATCTTAAAGTCTTTCTAAATACCATAAAGAACATCCTTTAACGCCGGAAGCTCTAAAAAATATTAGAAAAAAAACTACTGAACGTGAGGGAGTGCCAGTTGCACTTATAAATAACGAAACTGGTGAAGAAACACAATTTTCAACTCAAACTGAAGCAGGTAATTTTTTAGGTATAACTAGACAAGCTATTAAAAAAGCGTTAGAGAGAGAAAGTATCTTATCTAAATTGTACAAAGTGAAACGTTTAGAGGATAAAGATAATTTATCTAAAGATAATAGTTCTAGTATAGATTCTTCAGATGATGGAGATTAAATAATTCTAATTTTATGTAAAAAATAGTTTACATAAGGTAAATATAAAGTTTTTACATTATATTTACGTCGAAATGGATAGAATTTTTCTATTCAGGGGAGAGTGTCTAAGACACTTCCGTGTATGTCGAAAGGGAAACAGCCCAGAACAAGAGTTAAGGTTCCTAAATTATTCGTTGAGTGAAATTAAGAAGGTTTTTATTAAAGTCGACAAGGAGATAGGCTTAGAAGCAGCCATAATTTGATGACCTCGTAACAGAGCGCTTGTTAAGTTATAAAAGCATCGAAAATATAACGGATCTAAACAATATACCGAAACCTTGTCCATTATATATTATAATAATAATATTTTTATAATTCAATGGGGTAGCAGAACGTTGAGCTAAATTATGAATTTTCTTTTTTAAATAGAATGATAACGATTTAACTCAAGTGAGAATGGTGACATGAGTAACTAAAAGAAAATTTTCCGCCTTAAGCTTATGGATATATTTAAGTAACGGCCTCTAAGTTTATATTATCTAAAGATTTAAACGATGAGAAAAGCTTTTTTACTAAGGACGACATTTTAGTGTAAAATGTACTGGAAAAATAGTAAATATATTTATAGTATAGTTAGTTTATAAATGAAGAATAACCGTACCTAGAATCTGAAACAAGTAAGCTAGTAGAGAATACGAAGGCGTAAATGAGCTAACAATCATAAAGGAACTCGGCAAATTGACTACCGTAACTTCGGAATAAGGAGGGCTCATTATTCTTGATTAATATCAAGTAAAGAGGAAGAAGCATGAAATAATGTTGTACGACTGTTTAATTAAAACACAGCACTCTGCTGAAAGATTAAAAATCTAAGTATAGAGTGTGATATCTGCCCGGTGCCGGCTGGTTAACAGAGATAATTAAATACACTACTATTTGATGTCAACGGAAACCCCGGTTAAAGGCGGCCTTAACGTGAGGGTTCGTAAAAGGGTCCTATTTAAATTCGGCTAATTGCTGGAACGGTTACAAATATGGGGGTTAAAAGAAGCTTATTTACAAAAGTAAGTTGTAGAAAACTCCATAGTAGTCCCAATCAGCAGGAAAGATTAAATAAATTAGTTCAGGATGAGAACTACAAATTTTGATTAGGTGGATTTGTGGAAGGAGAAGGTTCTTTAGTAGTATCTCTAGTTAAAAACCCTAGAGTTACACATGGTTTAGCTTTACAACCGGAATTTAATGTAGTTCAACATGAAAATGGTATAGATATACTTTATTCATTACAAGCTATTTTTGAAGCTAAAGGTTCTGTACATAAAAAGTCAGGATCTCAAGACGTATGAGTATATTCACTAAAAGGAACTCAAAACTTACATACTTTAGTATTACCCTTTTTCAATAAGTATGTAATAACTTATTCTAGTAAGTTTAAAGGAGAAGTATTTTACAAGTTTTCTCTTATTATCAACAAATTAAATGATAATAGAAATAAGACTTTTAGTAAAGAAGAAATAATTGATTTAATAAAATTAGTTTACTCATATAATCCGGATACAAAAGGTAAATCTAGAAAAAGAACACTTCAAGAAACCATAGATATAATTAACCAGAATACTTAGAATTTGGGGGCTAAATTTTACTTAGCTTAATTATTTAAAATCTTCAGAGGCCATACGCCGAACAGTTTACTTGTAAAGCATTATTTTGTTTATACAGAAATTATTATACATCCTTCTGTGGAAGCTCAGAATATAATAATACTAGTAGACCTAGTTGTAAATTGATGATATGGTCCACCCGGATTTTAAAGAAAGAAATTTCATTCCGGTTGCCTAAGGTAGCGAAATGCCTTGGCCGTTAAATGCGGTCTTGCATGAATGGTGTAACGATACAACAGCTGTCTCTATGATTGACTCAGTGAAATTGGAATAGCAGTGCAGATACTGCTTACCTCTAGTTAGACGAGAAGACCCTATGCAGCTTTACTGTCACTAATTATAGATTATGATAGACAATTTTCAGATTATAAGGTAATTGATTGATGACAATGAGAAACCTTTATTTTTCTTTCATATGAATGAATTGGTTTAGGAGTATGAGTGGATTATAATTTATGTGGTTTTACTGAGCCAATTTATTAAATTATAAACTATATACTTATACTAGTAGATCAGCCTAATTCAACTTATTATATTTATTATAGTAAGTACCCTTTGGTAAGGAACTATCGCTAGAGGACAGTTTATGTGGGGCACAGACCCTGTAAAGAGTAAACAGGAGTGTCTAAAAATTTATAAATATTTTGTTTGCTATTTTGAATAGTTTAACTATTCTTAATCATATACAATTGATTATATTTGCATTTATTGTAAATATATTTAAGATTAGGTAGGATTTTCACTATATAGAAATTAGAGATAATAAAGATATTATGAATTATTCTAATATCTTTTAGCTATCTTTTTGATAGTTATGTTTACAATATCTAAAAAGCTCAACGGCTTAATTCTGCCTTACTGTTTGATTATCTACAAATCTTACAGTTGCGTAAGCAGGGCATAGGATCACAAGATGCAACAAGGAAAGATCTTGGATTATTGGAAAAGCTACGCTAGGGATGTTTGTCCTTTAATATTTTATATTGTACGGCTACGATAACATATAGCTTTTGTTACATATGAAATTATTAATATAAATTGGGTAAATTTCAAGAATTACTTAGAATAGTAAACTTGAAGCGAAGTTTATCTTGGCATAAATTTAAGATAAAAACGTTCAACGACTATAAGGTGAGTGTTATGCAATTAACAATAATCCTTTTAATACTACCCAACATTTTTATTATACATATTAAAAAAAAAAGAAATAAAAGAAATTTAACCATAAATAAGTCATGAAAATATTTATTAACAATTTAAATAATAATTCTAAAACTATTTCTTTGAAAAAAAAAGTAGGAGATATAGGAAAAATTAAATATTTACCTTCTTTTTCAAAGGAATGAAAAAACGTTGTTTATTCTTATAATAAAAATAATTTAAAAAATATACCGATGAATGATGTAAATATTAATAAAATCATTAAAAGTTATTTTAATTTATATTTCAAATACCATAAATATATAGGATCTAAGAAATTTATATTATTAAGAAGAAGACGTAATTTTTTAAGAAGAATATATGTAAGTAATGCTGAAATTAAACATACTAATAATAAAGCAATTATTACATTATTTACTGTGAATAGAGAGAAAAAATTATTAAAGAAGAAATATTTAAAAATAAATAAAAAAATAAGTAAAAATTTAATAAGACGTTACTTATTATTATATAAAAATAACATAAAAAAAATTTATGTACTATTAAGTAAACATAAAAACGAATATGCTTTCATATCAGATAAGATATCTAAAAAAAGATTTTTAAAATATAAATTAGAATATTTAAATCAATTTATAACTTTAAAAAACCTTTATCTAAAAAAAATATGAAGCATAATTATAAATAGATATTGAAAAACATATCTAAGATTATTGAGAAAATATGATTTAATATATTCTCTTAATCAATATAAATTTAATAACCAAAGATTATTACCTAAATTAAGTAATATACTTAATAAAATAATAGGTAAAAAAATAGAATATAACATAATCAATTTAAAATCTATAGCTTATAATACGGATTTATTTACTCAAGCTTTAGCTTTAAAACTAAAGAAAACAAGAATGAAACATATTAAAAGTATGTTTAGTATTTTAAATAGAGCTTATTTACCTAAAATAAATACAATAAAAGAAAGAACTTTAGTTAAAGGTCAAAATAATGTTGATTTATTCTTAGATAAATATAAAGACTTAAAAATCATATCTAATTTAAATACTAATAATGATTTAGATAGATTATTAAATACTATACATGGAACATCTAAAAAAAAAATACATAATACTATCTATAATTCTATAGGTTATAAAAATATGAGCGGTATAAGATTAGAAGTTAAAGGTAGATTAACTAAACGTTATAGAGCTGATAGATCAATCTATTCATTAAAATGAAAAGGAGGGTTGAAAAATGTAGATTCATCATTCAAACGTTTAAGTTCAGTATTGTTTAGAGGAAACTCTAACTCTAATGTATCTTATTCATTAACCAAATCTAAACGTCGTATTGGAGCGTTTGCGGTTAAAGGCTGAATAGGAGGAAAATAAATATTAAAGGATGCGACTAAAATATGTAAAAGCAATATGCTTAAAATAAAAATGAAGACATAGTCTGAACCATTTTGAAAGAAATGGAAATATAATAAAAATATGATAACATATAGAACAGGCTAATTTGCGCAAGAGTGTACAAAATGAGTGCGCGGTTTGGCACCTCGATGTCGGCTTAACTTATCCTCATGGACGCAGGAACTATGTAGGGTGCGACTGTTCGTCGATTAAAAAGTTACATGAGCTGGGTTAAATACGTCGTGAGACAGTATGGTTTCTATCTTCTAGAGGGAATTAGAATAAAATAAGAACTAACTTTTGTACGCAAGGAACAAGAAGAGTTTAACTTTGTTAAACTATGGTTACTAACCTATGGTTTACCTGTTGTTTATGTGCCCAAATATTAAATATATATGCTTTTGTGTATATATCTGTATTATTAGAATAATACATAGGGATGTATCTTTCACTAAGATAATATATAGCATAAGCACGGCAGGAAAGCTAAGTTGGTTAAAGATAAGTGCTGAAAGCATATAGGCACGAAGCTTATCTTAAGATATTTCTTAAATATGCGTAGCATAATACTACGAATTTATAGGCTTTATCCGTAAGAATTTAGAGATTTTAAAGATTAAAGTACTAATTTAATAATTTACTATTTATACATATATCAATACATGCCTGATTCGCATAAAAGTAATGCAATTGTTTTGTAATCAATAGACGGGAGTGCAAGTCTCCCATTGGGCTTTAAGCATATAATACTATATAAAATCTAAAAGTAAGATATATTTATTTTAAATTGTATAAATTATATCGTAATTAATTTAGAATTATTAGTAGACAAGATAAATCTTTATTAAATGAACTTTCTTTTCAAAAAAAAAATATTAGATAAAGCTATGTTAAAAAACCTAGATTTTTTTTTCTAACTCCGTTAATTTAAGACGTGATATATCTATTATATTTAATATAATAGGGATACTATTTTAAAGGGTTTATCCTTTTTAAGACGAGTTACTAAAGGTAGAGATCTACATGTAGTATTACTCTTTAGTACAACTACAAATTTTAATCAAAAAAGAAAATTTTCAAGAATTGATCTATATAATAATATGGAATCTAAATACTCTAAGTTAACAGGATTAATAGAGAATTGTATAGACCCTTGTAATTATTAAAGGATTTCCAAAGAAAAATTATTTTTATATAAAAAAATTTTTTTTTACTGAAACAAAAGATCATAATTTAAAATTTATTTTTAGGATTACTTTACATTTAGATGATTTAGCCTGTTTAGTTTTCATTAAAAACACTTTGCATATAATGCTAAAATTCAGAAGTAGCTTACGAGTGCGCAACGTGTAATTTGGCAATTTGAACAAATTTAATTTAAACACAACTAAACATCTTAATTTTAGAGCTTTTTTTTTAAGCTTTCCTTCTTTTTATGACAAATAGTAGCTAGGAAGCATGTAAAGAGTAAGATAAATTAACTTAAAAATAGTATGAACAAACAAAGAACAGATTTTACTATGCCATTAAATCACTATAATATTAGCAATTCTAGATTGCTTGGGTTTGTCGAAGGTGAATATTCATTCTATTTTAGTAGCTCAAATGAAAGTAGTCAAAAGGGTAATGAAACTTTAATGTTAGCTATTCAATAATTTTTGTCTAACTTAGCTCCACAGCTGAAAAGTGTGATTTATAAAAACTGAGTGAAAATTCATCCTAGAGGAATTGTTCAACGTAGGAGTTTTTTATAATTAGTTTTAATACCTTTCTCTTACACAGTAAGAAGTATTTAGATTCTAAGGATTGAAAGGCTATATTTATAAAAAGGACTTAATAGGTAAAGTTTTAATGAAACGTATTTTAAGTCAAATGAACAACAATCGTTTATCTACTTCAAAAGTTAACCCTCCTTCAAGTAGATATTACTAAACTCTTAAATGAACCTTCAAATTAAGGATGGTAGAATTTTTAAACAGATTTAAAGGTTCACCTAATCACTGGATGCTTGTTTTTAATATAGTATGAAAACATTTTATTCTATAGCTGAAAGTGCCAAATTTATAGGTATACTTCCTCAAACTACTCGAAATAGAGTAGAAAAGACTAAATTTTTATTTAATGGTAAATTAGTTTATCTTAAATTTGTAAAATACAATATTAAGGAGTAATGAGAAGAGATCTTTACAATTCTAGCTATATTTAAATTTAGGTGAATCTGGAAACCTATATTAGTGGGATACTTTTTTATATGCTATAAACTTATTTTGTGTTATCTCGAAAGGGTATGTCACGTTCCGTGAACTGAGGAAAAGGATCTGTAATGGGCTCAGGTTAATATCGCCAAGTTGATAAACAGGCATGGTAAATATTTCGTGCTTTGTATAAGGACTCTGTTTATAATAAAAAAAACGGAAAGGACTGCGATTACTCGAGTGAACAAGCGTATTTTATTTACAAAAAAAATATGAAACTTAATTTTAATTCTATGTGAAAATATATTGCTGGTGGTGGGACAGTTCTTGGTTATCAAGCTTTCTATGAAGTAAACAGAAAAATGCTTAATTTCATCATTATGAATATGAACGATAAACTTGATTTATTATACCATAATACGGAGAAGTCTAATAAGGATAAGAATGAAGTATTAGAGTTAAATAAGTATCTTCAGGAGGTATATTCAATATTTATAATAATAAATCTTGAAAAATATACAATTAAAGTTGTAACGAAAATCCTAAGAAATTATTTGAATCTGGGGAAAAGAAATTAGCAATAATCTAGAAAAAAGTATAGTAATTTTGTAGCCTCTTAATAAATTCTCTGATAAGAATTATATTATAAAATTAATTAATCAGTTTAATGATTATTTATCAATTACTGAAATTTGCTTAGTTATTAATATTAGTAGTTATATATTTATATTAACTTGTCTTGTTACTATATTATTTACTGTATATGGTAATATATTCATAGATAAACTTAATTTAGAAGAAGCTTCTTTTATTAAATAAACTACAACATACTTATGTATTTATTAATACATTGCTTTAGTTTTAATGGTTATAATTAATTTAATAACATTAACAAACGGTTAATACTCGGATTATTCAAAACTTGAATTTATCTACATTATAGTAATTTATAAAATAATCAGTATAATTATGAAAAATAAAAATAATATTAGCTCAAAGTGCGATACTTGGGCTAAAAAAGGATTAGTAGTCAAATGGTTACGACATAGCTCTTTCAATGCTACCACCGCAGGTTCGAGTCCTGTCTAGTCTAAGCGGGTTAGTGTAATAGAAACATATTCGGTTCATGCCCGAAAGATATTGGTGCAAGTCCTTTAGCCGCGTTTTTAGTAATATAAAGGGTTATAGCTTAATAGGTAAAGCATACTGCTCATAACAGTACTTATAAGTGTTCAAGTCACTTTAGCCCTATTGGCAAACACAACAAACAAGTCTAAGTGCTGGAATCGGAAGACAGTGATTACTTAAGATAATCTGGGAATAGCCCGTGAGTGTTCAAGTCACTCCTTAGATACATGAAAACAATATTTACTTATAACAACCCATTTCTAAATAGAAAAATATTATATAAATATTTGAAAGATAAAGGTGGTATTTATTTATGAACTAATATCATTTCAAATAAAAAATATATAGGATCTTCTGTATAGAAGATTAAAAGACTATTTTAATAAATACTATTTAGAATATGAATTAAAAAAGAATAATATATAAAGCCTTGTTAAAAGATGATTATGTAAATTTCAGATTAGATATATTAGAATTGTGTGACAGTATAGAAAGAGAACAATTCTATCTAAATACTTTAGACTTAAAGTATAATACTTTAAAAGTAGCTGGTTCTCTTTTAAACACAGTCCTACAACTATAGAAAAGATGCGTATATCTAAAACAGGTAATAAAGAAAATGCTTATTAAAACCGTAAATCATTAGCTGTTATTGTAAAGAATATTAATTCTAATGAAATAAGTTATTTTCCCTCAAGCAGCTTTATTTGTTAATGTACACTATTCTTATATTTCTGAATGTTTAAATAAAAAAGGATATTACAAAGGTAATGGTTTTTATATAACTAAAAATATCGAGAATTTGTAGACTTATAGTCTTGAAGGTTAAAGTCCTTGTTCGGATTATTAACTTCTATAGCTTAAGGGTAGAGCTTTAATATTATAAATGATAGATGTTCGATTCATCTTGGAGGTTTTTGAATTAATGTTTTAAACTGTACTTTTTATAAAAAAATATGTCATGTCAATTTAATTTTTCAATGTTCACTTTTTGTTTTTTATCTACTTTTTTAATTTGCTGGAGTAGATTATATTTAAATACAGGTCCTCCTTTTATTTATAGACTTATGGTTACACCTACCTGATTTTTAAATATTTTATTCTTTATAATTTTTTATATTATTATTTATTTATTTGTAAGTGAGGATCAAATGTCTATTTTTTATCTTGCAGATAAAAATAATACTAGTATTAATATAGGAGAAAATGCTAGTGTTAATATTACTGATGCAAAAGTTACTATACCTATTAATTATTTAAATAAAACGGCTGCTGCTATATCAATGGGAGCTGGGGTTAGTGCTGGTATTCAAGCTGCTAAGTATACTGGGGGTTCCCCGGTTGTTAAATTGGCTGCGGCAGGTATTGCTGTAGGTGCAGTCCAGTTAGGTACTGTAGGAATGAGTAAAATTTTAGGAAGTACACCCACTAATAATAGTAGTAGCAGTAAATTGGTAGCTAATTTAGTCCAAGAGGGTTCACTTAACGATTATCCTTTAAATTTATTACACGAAGTTAATGGTTTACTTATTTGTGCTTTGGCTTTTATATATATTATTTTAAATATTTATATTAGTAAATATATAATTAGTAAAGATTTTGTTAAATATATACCACCTTCAATACAAAACCATAAGATAGGTAAATTTTTAGTTTTTTGATTAAATAAATACTTAAATTTGTGAAGTAAAAATAGTAATTATTTTTTAGGTTTTTGTTATATTATGTTATTGTTTTGTGTAGCTATGTCTAAATTATTTTTATTTATAATATTATCATAATAATTTTTATTTTATATATCTCTTGAATATTCACTCATTAGATGTATAAAAAGGGGATATAGTTTAATTGGTAAAACTGCGATTTTGCATATCGTTAATTCGGGATCGACTCCTGATATCTCCATATGCTCTTAAAGCTCAATTGGTCTATTCGATTTTTACATCTTTAGTCACCTTAACCCTCTTTTTTAAAACAAGACCTTTGAGTACCATAGGTGAGAGAAAGGAAATACCCTATGGCTGTTTTGTTAACAAAAAATGAATCTATTAATTTAGCTATAACAAAAAAGTGCCTTAAGGGGTGAACCTCATTGTAGCTGGGAGTAAGTAAAGTAAATATAGGTAACTGTTTTGCGAGTTAGTAAAGTAACCTTTCATGTTAAAAATATGACTGTTATTAAATACGTAACATGAGAGTTATTCTTATGTAGAATACATGTTCCTATTTCTACATAGGTAAAGATATTTAAACGGAAAAAAGCTGAAGGACTGCGTGGACAGTGGCGAGTGAACAAAAGCATTAATAATTATAAATAATAATGAAAAATATTTTTAAACAAATGCAGAATTTAGGATTATTTGCTAGTGGTATTGTATCACATCATTATGGTAGTAAATTGTTAGATTATAAAGAGAATTCTGAATAATCTAAACTTAAAGCTGAAAGAGATGCTAAGTTAGATGAAATTTCTACTAATATTAAATTGTTAAAAGATAATTGTAGTACTATTTCTAAGAATGATTTTTTTAAGAATAATCCCGAATTATCAGATGATAATATATCTAGTTTACAACAACAACTAAAAATTGCTGAAGATAAAAGTAAGAGTGTTTTAGATTCTTTAAATAAATATTATTCAAATTCTGATTTGAGTAGTAATAAAGAGAATTTACATAAAGAGGTTACAGATATGCTTTCTGTTACTGAGAAGATTAATAAGTTATTGGATAGTTTTAATAATGGAAGTGGTAAAGGTAATAATTTTATGCCTAAAGGTTTATATGACTATCTTAATAATATGAGTCTTTTAGAAGAAGCTTATTTATTACATATATTGTTATTCTTAGTTCTTATGTTAACTGTTTTTAACATATTAGTAGCGTTATTTAGTAATGAAATTATAAAATATTTTAATTTGGAAGAAAAGTATCCTTCTTTATATGCTTTTTTTAAATTGCGTATTAAATTTAAAAGATATTATTTAATATGAAATATCTCTATATTGTTTATTATATGTTTAGGTGGTATTGGTATAAATATTTTAGCAATTTATTGTTTAAATTAGTAGTATTTATATAAAAAAATGTAGGTTATACAATCTGGAATATTAATAGTTTATTATCTTATATATTTTAATATATAAAGAAAAATAATGCTGATAGTCAAAGCAAAAGTATAAAGACCATTAATTTATGGTTATGAGTTATAAGGAAGTATAGTATAGATAATTACGATCAATTTATATTGATAGATCTGGATGAAAATCTAGCGCTTCCCATAATATATATATTACGATTAAAGCTAACCGGGTGAATATAAAGTTCTCTACAAAAAGGTTAAATAAATATTAAGTATCTAATTTCTTTTGTCTAAGCTCAATTGGTCAAACAGAACGTTTATGTTCGATCTTATAGTTAACTAAATTAGTTGAATTTAAATCTTAAATTAGTGAAGGATAGATAACTCTATTATACCTAATTAAGATTAGATGAAGAACTGTAATCTATAATTTATAAATAGAACTTTATAATGATTTTAAAAATCATGGTTTATAAATTCGAAAGAGTGAACAAGGGCATAATTATTTAACTTTAAACCATGAATAACAATAACATAAAAACATATTTAAATGCAGAAAGGATAAGTTTATTCTTTATAAGGATAATACTAATAAATCAGGTATCTATCTGACCCCCTAAATAATTTAATTACAAATAAAAGTTATATAGGTTCAGCTAAAGAGGTAGATTTAGCATTTATTATTCTACAAATTCTGTTCAGCGTAAACTAGCTGAAGGATCTAGTGCTATTTACAGTGCCACACTAAAATATGGCTATGATAATTTTAGTATAGAATGTTGTGATATAAGTAACTTAATAGAAAGAGAGCAATATTATATAGATTTATTAGAACCTGAGTATAATACATTAAAAATAGCTTATTCTCGAGAAGGAGTTAAACATATTGAAATATGGTTAAAGTCTTTAGGGCGTAAACATACAGAAGAAGCTAAATTGAAGATGAGGGAGGTAGCTATATTACGTAAAGGTGAAGAAACTGCTTTTTATTTTAAATATCCTTCACCTGAAAGCCTATTAAATTTGTCAATTAATAGATCTATTAAAGTTAAAGTTATAGACACAGTATTAAATGAAGAGAGACTCTTTTTAGATGCAGCTGAATGTAGGATTATCCACAAGATATAAAAAATTAAATAAATTAATAAAAGAAAGATATCTAACAAGCTCGTGTAACTCAATTGGTAGAGTGAAATATTGAAGCTATTTTTGTTGTAAGTTCAAGTCTTATCTCGAGCATAAAGGAACTTTAGTATAATGGTGAATGCGTATGACTTTTAATCATTAAAATGTAGGTTCGATTCCTACAAGTTCTATAAGGGTAATGATGGAATTGGTAGACATACATAGTTTAGGTCTATGGGATAATAATATCTTACCCGTTCAAGTCGGGTTTACCTTATAATAGAGCTTATATTAATAAAAATATATTTAATAGTTAGTTATTTAAATATATAGAAATTATTATTGTAATATATACTCAAGCTCAGAATAAAAGTTTGGATATAGTACTTGTATTTTTTATATTAATCCTTATGTTAATATAATAAAAATGAGGAAAGATATAATTTAATTTAATTAATGGTAAAAGTTATGCAGGAAGTGCTAATAATTTAAGATATTGATTATATCAATATCTATACATAGGTAATATTACTAATGAATTATTTAAATATAATACTAATATTTATAAAGCTTTATTAAAACACAATGACCATAATTTTAGGTTAGAAATATTGTGATAGTCATAATTTAATACAATTAGAACAATATTATATAGATTTATTCAAACCAGAATATATTAGATTAACCTGGTTCTAAGATAGGTTATAAACACACCATCTATTAAAAACTATAAATATTGTTCAAATTAAGATTAGCTAAAAAAAATTATATGGAAAAGTACTATGTGTGAAGCAGCTAGAAATCTAAATGTTACCTTGCAGGTTTGTATGAATATATTCTTCCAAGATACATATTTAAGAATAAAATTCATGAAAATAAAAAATTAATTTTTAGACTACTATAATATGCCGTAGTCTAATAGGTAGGACATAAATTTTTGGTATTTATAAGTAGGTGTTCGAATCACCTCGGCATAATTGATAAGTACTAAATTTTAGGTATTTACTTTTGAGTGTTCGAATCACTCTTTCGCCCAGGTGGTTATAGTTCAATAGGTAGAGCAACTGTATGTGGCACAGTAAGTTCTTGGTTCGAGTCCAAGTATCCACCCATAAGCCTAGATAGTTTAACGGTTAAAACACCGACCTCATATGTTGGTAATAAAAGTTCAATTCTTTTTCCAGGCTAGCTAAACTCTATTTAATTTATATTTAAATAAGGGTGAAGATTTTATATTTATTTAAGTCATGATAGTATTATCAATTATTTCTCTTTTACTTTCAAATGCCGTTAATTTAAGACGTGACATATCTATTTTATATAATAGAATAGCTATGATTATATTAGCATATTGTATCTTAAATGATATCGCCTCTTTAAGTGTAGTTACTAAAGGTCTAGCTCTACATGGAGGTTTATTATTAGTTACAAATCTTACACAAATATTCCATATTTTCTTATTTTTAGTTAGTATATTAATATTAACATTAACTAGCTTCTATCCTAGAAAAGTATGAGTATCCCAATATTCATCTTTAAAAGATTTAATTTTTAATAATTTTGTTTATTATAATACAAAAATAATAAATAAGATGGGTGAACATCTTAAAATAATAGAATACCCTTTAATTTTATTATTTATTATAACAGGTGCAATATTCTTAATGTCAACCAATGATTTAGTTTCTATCTTCTTAGCTATAGAATTACAAAGTTATGCTTTATATATATTAAGTACTATATATAGAAACTCAGAATTATCTACTACTGGAGGTTTAATGTACTTCTTATTAGGTGGATTAAGTTCTACCTTCATTTTATTAGGTACAGCTTTAATATATGCTAACTCAGGTAGTACAAGTCTAGATGGTTTATACATTATAACAAGTATAAGTGATGTAAGTTCTACAGACTTATGATACAAACCTTATTATATAAATTTATCATTAGTGATATTTACTATTGGGTTCTTATTTAAAATAAGTGCAGCACCATTTCATTTTTGATCTCCGGATGTTTATGACGCAATACCTACAATCGTTACAACTTTTGTAGCTTTAATTGCAAAAATATCTATATTTATCCTATTATTACAATTAGTTTATTATACTAATAATAGTTTCTATCCTCCGGATACACAAATGAGCTGAACATTCATCTTATTAATGAGTTCATTATTCTCATTAATAGTAGGTACAGTAGTAGGTTTAACTCAATTTAGAATAAAAAGATTATTAGCTTATAGTACAATCTCTCACGTGGGGTTTATGTTATTAGCATTAGGAATATCTAGTGTTGAATCAACACAAGCATTCTTATTTTATTTGACACAATATATAATAAGTAATTTAAATGTATTTATTATATTAATTGCTATAGGTTTCTCTCTATATTGCTACACTAGTGATAATAAAGAACATGAAGAGTTAATGGATAAAACTAACTCTCCTATACAATTAGTAAGCCAATTAAAAGGTTATTTCTATATAAACCCAGTATTAGCTATAAGTTTAGCTATTACAATATTTTCATTTGTAGGTGTACCTCCTTTAGTAGGATTCTTTGGTAAACAGATGGTATTAAGCGCAGCTTTAGATAAAGGATTAGTCTTCTTATCTTTAGTAGCTATACTAACAAGTGTAGTAGGTGGTATTTACTATTTGGGTATAATTAAAGAAATTTTCTTTACAAAACCTGATTATAAAGTTAATACTTTATTAGAAAACTTAATATTAAAAGGTAATGTATTGGACAGTAATAGAAATGTTGTTCGAAGTGTAAATTTCAAATATAATAACATAGCTATTTCAAGTCCTATAGCTTTTGTTATATCTACAATAACATTAGTAATATTATCATTTATATTTATAAATAAAGAATGGCTAAGCATGGGTACCATACTGGTACAAATCTTATTTAACTGTTAAATGAGTAGTGTAACTTTCTTATTTATTCTTGTATGTGCTATAGCTATCTTATTCTTAATACTTAATTTTGTATTAGCACCCCATAATCCATATCAAGAAAAATATAGTATATTCGAGTGTGGTTTCCACAGTTTTTTAGGACAGAATAGAGCCCAATTTGGGGTTAAGTTCTTCATATTCGCATTAGTATATCTAGTGTTAGATCTAGAATTATTAGTAATATATCCATTTGGTATGAGCGGATATGAAAATGGTGTATATGGTTTAATTATAGTCTTATTATTTATAGGTATCATTACGGCGGGATTCGTTTTTGAATTAGGTAAAGGAGCCTTAAAAATAGATAGTAGACAATCATATAACTATTTTAACAAATCAAAAAATTTTGTTAACACATTTATAGAAAACAAATAATCAATAATTAATATACTAGTAAAACGACAAATATGTCTTTATTATTTCGTGAAATTTATATTTCTAACTAAAAAGTATAACAACCTATGAGATTTTTATTTTTAATATCATACAAATATTATGTTACAATCATCAAAAATATTAGGAGCAGGATTAGCTACAGTAGGTGTAGCAGGAGCTGGAGTAGGTATCGGAGTAGTGTTCGGATGTTTAATCTTAGGTGTAGCTAGAAACCCTTCACTAAAAAACCAATTATTCACTTACTCAATCTTAGGATTTGCTTTCTCAGAAGCTACAGCGTTAGCGGATAGCGCTGTATAAAGAGGGTGAATTGCAAGAATTACATAATTTTATGTTGATTTGCAGCGAAGTTTAATATAATACAATTTACTATATTAAAAACGTTCAACGACTAGTAGATGAGTGAAGTATAAACAATAATTCTACCTAGAGCGCCCTCATATCTTAGTTATAAGATATATGACGTAGTCTAATTAAGAAAGAGATTTCTTATATACTTGTATTTATTAGAATACAAAAAATATACTTTATATATTAAATTTTATCATTAACCAATGGCTTTAGAAAAATACATATAGATAGTAAGACTAAATCAAGGATACCTTTAGGTATTGAAAAATCTTACTTTGATCCTTTTAATCAAAGAGAGGAAATACGTAAAGACACCAATGCTAAAATAGGAATATATGCTTGAGAAAATAAAATTAACAATAAAATTTATATTGGTAGCGGTGATCCCTTATATCTAAGATTAAGTGATTATTATCAACGTTGATATTTAGAGTCTAAAAATAATCTATATATTGTCAGATCATTAAATAAATATTCTATGAAAAGCTTTAATTTACATATTTTAGAGTATAGTAATTCAGAAAATGTTATAAAACAAGAACAAAAATGAATAGATTTAATTAGCCCTGAATATAATACTAATTTAATAGCTGGTAGCAGTAAAGGTTATAAACATACTGAAGAATCTATTGAAAAAATGAAAATATCAGCGACAGGTAGAAAACATAGTGATGAAGTTAAAGAGTCTATGAGTATGAATCGTAGAGGTACAAATAACTCTTTTTACAATAAAAAGCATAGTCCTGAAACTATAGAAATTCTGAAAGAAATAGCTCAAAATAGAACACATGTTCCAGTTAAAGGGTTAGAAGTTGAAATAACAGATCTTGAAACTAAGATTACTAGTACACATAGTAGTATAAGAGAAGCCGCTAGATTTTTACAATCCGATATAAAGATTATATTAAGAAGCTTCTCAATTAGAAAAAGGTATAAATACACCTTATAGAGGTAGATATATTATTACTATAAACAGAAATAAGGATTCAGGTGAGCATAAAGATTCAGAGGATGAACATAGTAACTATTACTTGATTAAAAGTAATCAAAACATTCAAAGTTCCAAACCTAAATTTACTGTATCTAGTCTAGATAACCAAAAATCTTTTAAATAGAAAAAAATAAGTTTATTTACAATTGACAATATAATGGTTTTTATTATTGCTTTAATTTTGGTAATTTTTGATATAAAGTAATGTTTTTTTTAATATAATGTATTCGCTTTAATGATGTCATTACTTTTATTATACGTAGCATAATATGTATAAATTAAAGGTTATTTAAATATAAGGATGCTGCGCAAGCTAAAGGTGGGTCGGGTAGGCAAGTTAGTCTAACTAACAAAAATTAAACAATTCTATTTCAATTAGAAATTTCGTTATTTTTACATTATGAAAAATTTATTAAATTCATTTGTATCTTTTGACGCACCTGTTGCTTGAGGTATTTACTTCCAAGACAGTGCTACACCACAAATGGAAGGATTAATCGAATTACATGATAATATTATGTATTACTTAGTATTAATCTTATTCGCTGTAGGATGAGTTTTATTCTCAATAATAAGAAATTTTGCTGCAACAAAAGCTCCTATATCACACAAATACTTAAACCATGGTACTTTAATAGAATTAATATGAACTATAACACCAGCTGTTATATTAATATTAATTGCATTCCCTTCATTCAAATTATTATATTTAATGGATGAAGTTAACGATCCTTCAATGACTGTATTAGCTGAGGGCCATCAATGATATTGAAGCTATCAATATCCTGATTTTATAGATTCTAATGAAGAATTTATAGAATTTGATTCATATATCGTACCAGAGTCAGACTTAGAATACGGTGGGTTAAGAATGTTAGAAGTGGATAACAGAGTTATAGTTCCTGAATTAACACATATCAGATTTGTTATAACATCTGGAGACGTTATACATTCATTCGCATGTCCTTCATTAGGTATAAAAACTGATGCATATCCTGGTAGATTAAATCAAGTCTCAGTATTTATTAACAGAGAAGGTGTATTCTATGGACAATGTTCAGAAATATGTGGAATTTTACACAGTTCAATGCCTATAGTAATAGAATCTGTAAATATAGACAAATTTGTTCACTGACTATATAACGCTTAATTTAAGCTTGTGTGTCTAAACATATATTGCATATTTTATCTGATAATAATATTATCAGTTAAAAGAGGTATTAGTTTAATGGTAAAACTTGATGTTACGGCCATCACAATTGTAGTTCGAATCTATGATGCCTCTAGTATAGTTTTATTTATAATATATAGACTATACACTAGGTCGTAAAAGGGCCAAAGATAGAATAATTTGATTAAATATTTAATTAAAAAAATATGAGTTTAACTTTAGTACTTTTTTTAATAGGAATTTTAGGGTTCGTATTTAACAGAAAAAATATAATATTAATGCTTATTTCTATAGAAATAATGCTATTATCTATAACATTCCTAATATTAACAAGTTCTATCAATCTTGATGATATCATAGGGCAAACATATGCTATATACATTATAGTAGTTGCCGGTGCGGAATCTGCTTTAGGTTTGGCTATATTAGTAGCCTTTTATAGACTAAGAGGAAGTATTGCAATAGAATACAAATAATGTATTTAAGTATTATTATATTGCCTTTATTAGGATCTATAGTATCCGGGTTTTTTGGTAGAAAAGTCGGTGTGACAGGTAGTCGTATAATTGGTTGTTTAAGTATATTAGCAACAACAGTATTAGCCGTTATCGGTTTCTTTGAAATAGGTTTTAGTAATAATCCTGTTTCTATAACTTTATTTAAATGATTAGACAGTGAATCATTTAACATGGTATGAAATTTCCAATTTGATAGCTTAACAGTATCAATGTTAATACCTGTATTAGTGATTAGTACTCTAGTTCATTTCTACTCTATAGGTTACATGAGTCATGATCCACATAGTCAAAGATTCTTCAGTTATTTAAGTTTATTCACTTTTATGATGATCGTTTTAGTGACAGGTAATAATTACTTAGTTATGTTCGTTGGTTGAGAAGGTTACCATAATGGCCTTAAATGATTAAATTTTAATAATAACAAAACATATAAATTTAATATTAATTTGCCTATTCAGAAAAGATATTATTCTATTAATACAAAATATTCTAAAGAATATAAAGACAACTATATATTAACCAATCTTCAAAAATAAGCATTAATAGGTATTATACTAGGAGATGGATTTTTATAAGCTTACTCATAATACAAGACTTAGAATAGAACAATCTTACCCAGAAAAATTTGAATAGTTAGAAAGTTTATATGAGTTATTAAAACCATTGTCTGCTATGGGGACCCCCCCTATATTAACTAGACATAATAAAAAGAGAAATACTACAACTCAATCTTTATATTTTAGAACTTTAGCTATGCCTTGTTTAAATTATTATTATGATTTGTTTTATAGTAATAAATAAAAAAGAATTCCTCTTGGTGAATTATTAACACCTAGAGGGTTAGCTTATTGAATTATGGATGATGGAAGTAAATCTTTTTATAATCAAACTATTTTACATACTAGAGCTTTTAAAAAAAGAACAATAAGTATTGATTCAAATATAATAATTTTCAATTAACAAGCAGATTAGAAGAAAACATTGAATCAATGATTTATTTATATACATAAACGTAAAAAAGTAAAATTAGTTGATATAGTAGGACCATACATGCATAAATCTAGGTTATAAAAAATTTAATTATAGTTAATAATAAAGATATATCAAGGAATAATAAAATAGAAGATATATCATAACGTAAAGTTATAGTTATTGTTAGCGATATCGTTGTAAACGATCAACTAGGCAGAGTTAGCTTAAAGATCGTCGGTTATTTTATGGATCGCGACAGACTGGTTCAACGGTGGGTAGCTGAGATGCTGCTTAATGCACAGTCGGAATCTTTATATCTTTATAGATATACCAAGGCTTAATATTGAAGTACAGGGGTTATATACTAGCTCTTTATGTATATAATTTTTAGATTTGGTTGGAGTTTGTTCATACCTTTTAGTTAGTTTCTGATATACTAGAATCGCAGCAAACCAAAGTTCATTATCAGCATTTTTAACAAATAGAGTAGGGGATGCTTTTTTAACAATAGGAATGTTCATATTATTATGATCTTTAGGTAACTTAAATTATAGTACAGTATTTTCGGTTGCACCTTATATTAATGAAAATGTTATAACCATCATAGGAATTTGCCTATTAATAGGTGCTATGGCAAAAAGTTCACAAGTAGGTCTTCACATATGATTACCTATGGCTATGGAAGGTTTGTTAAACAACAGGGCTTTCCTTAAACTTCACTATATGCGGGAACATCCTGTTTTAAATCTTGGTCCACTTAGATATAATTTATTCGGAAAAATCCAAGATGAGGGACAATCCGCAGGAAATTTTAATATAAGTTCCTCAGAGACTACACGTGAAGCATTTACATTGAAAGATGATGCATTCAAATTATGATTTATAGGGTTTGTCGAAGGAGATGGATCTTTTATAATTAATAAGGATGGATATTTGGAATTTAGAATTACACAATCAAGTAAGGATGCTCAAGTCCTATTCATGATAAAAAAAATGTTAGGCTTTGGCGTAGTTAGAGTTCAAGACTCTAATAGAAATACTCATTGTTATAGAGTTAGAGATAAAAAGAATTTATTAAAACTTATTTCTATATTTAATGGAAGTATTTTTCTTGAAAGTAGAAGAAAACAATTTAAATTATGACTAGAAGCTTTTAATCTAAAATACAAAGAAAATGTTTTATATTTAGATAAAGAATTAAAACCTAGTTTAAACGATTCTTGATTATCTGGGTTTACTGATACAGAAGGTTGTTTTACTTGCTCTATAACCGAGAATAAGACTAAAACAGGAAATTTAATTAGATTAAGATATATTTTATCTCAAAAAGGTAATTCAGAAAATATGGATCATTTAGCAAATATTCTTGGAGGTAAAAAGCATTTTATTAAAAGTTATGACGGTTATAATGTTGTAGTAAATACAACAAAGTTATCTCCTATTGTACAATATTTTTCTGTCTTTTCTTTAAAAACTAAGAAGTATCTTACATACTTTAACTGAACAAAAATATATAAATTAATAACTAATAAAGAACATACTAGTATTGAAGGTTTTACATTAATTAAAAAATATAAGAATAATATGAATAGATTAAGTAGTAAAGAACAAATATTAGAAAGTAATATGCTTAAAGTTATTATGAATACTACATGTTTTTCAGTTATATTATTCTTATTGGTATTATACGTAATATATATATTAATTCATGATATTGTAAATGAGGTATTTTCACCTGTATGGCTAATGAGGATATAAACGAAAACATAAAAAAAGTGAAGGAAAACCTAAGTTAAGTGCTTCTAATTATAACCTTAGTGTTAATCACCCTCTAATTAATTTACATAATCCTAATATAACAATACCTGGAGAAATAGGAACTAGTTTAGGTTTAGGTAGTGCAGTTTCTGCAGGAATATATGCTTTATCTAAATCTAAGGCAGTAGATTCAATACCTGTTGGAGCAAAAATGGCTTACACTGCAGCTAGCGGTATTATAGGAGGCTTTTGTAGCTGCAAATTACTTAAAAACAGTCGCCCAAAAGAGCGCGAATAATAAGAGTGATACCTTTCCAGCCAAATCTATGATAGAAGAAGGAGATAATATAATGTCTTTTCTTAATTGAAATATTATAATATGTATTGTAGTATTATTGCTATTATTATTATTAATTTACTTTTATATTAAAAAACGTCATAATATAAGAGTTATATTAGCTATTTGAGCTTTGGCTGTTATAGTAAGCATAATTTCTGTATATTTAGCTTACTGTATTCTTGAAGACATAGATATTATAGCAAGAATATGTCACGATATTGATTCTTCTAATAATACTTTAACAAATTATAATTTAGAGGATGATACAATTCAATTTTTAATATTAAGATGTTGTATTCCTGTTATTCTTTATTTGTTATTAATATCTCATGTTTATAGCTTGGTTGCTAAGAATAATCATAAATTTATATTCTTAAAACACTTATGAGTAGCTTCGCACGAACGGATTCATTCCTATTTTATTAATCAGTTAACATAACAAGTAAAACAAATTGGGTATGAATGACAATCGGAGCAACTTTATTAATATTTTCGTCCTTTATGTCTATATATATTGCATTTTCCATTTATAATCATATATATGATATAACAGAGCTATATTTAAATTCCAAAAAATAACTTAAACACATCATCTTTCAATGTAAATGAAGATATAGTCCGATCAGTTAAGTAATTAACTGCGCATTTATAATCAATATATATTATAAATCAACATAATTGCCTACACCTGTATCTGCATTAATTCACGCAGCTACAATGGTTACTGCCGGAGTTTATTTATTAATACGTTCATCACCTTTAATAGAATACAGTTCTACAGTTTTATTAATATGTTTATGATTAGGTGCTATTACTACAGTTTTTAGTTCTTTAATAGGATTATTTCAACAAGATATTAAAAAAATTATAGCTTACTCTACAATGAGTCAATTGGCTCGAGAATATACTTTTTATTCAAGTATGTTCAGGCATCAAACTATATGCGTAGAAGCTATATCTAATATAATTAATATAGCCAATTCGCAGATAACCAAAGCTCGTGATTATTTATATAATAATCACTGTAATTTCAAGTTTTTTAATTCATCTACCATTATAAGGTTACACTCCGGGTTAATAAGATGAAGATTTGAGATTATTAGTAAGTGAGTAGGAATCTCAGAGGCCATACGTTTGATATTAGTCTTTATTAAATTAAAATTAATTAATTTAATGTCAAAATTATTTATCTTTGAACAACATATTTTTATCAATAAAATCTGAGCCAAGTCACCTCTAATAAAGAATAGGTATAGTTTAGTATTTAGTAGAAATATATCTACAAATATAAATACTAATAGTTTATACAATAAAAAGATAGCCTCCGAAAATCTTGCATTTAAACAATGGTTAGCTGGATTAATAGATGGAGATGGTTACTTTTTACTATCTAAAAATGGATATAATAGTTGTGAAATAACTATGGATACTAGAGATAAAAAAGTTCTATATTTAATCCAACATAGATATGGAGGATCTGTAAAACAAATTTCAAATGCCTATGCATTTAAATATAAATTAAGAAATAAAGCAGGTTTAATAGCATTAATAAATGATGTAAACGGATTAATTCGAAATCCTGCCCGTTTATTACAGATGAATAAGCTTTGTGTAAAATTTAATATAGAATTAAAATATGCGAATAATCTTACTTTTAATGACGGGTGACTTAGCGGGTTTATTGATAGTGATGGTTCAGTATATTATAGCGAGTCATCTGGTCAAGTTTTTCTCAGTATATCTCAAAAAAATAAATACTTATTGGAACCTTTAATTCATATCTATGGAGGAAGAGTAGATATTACTAGCCCTAAAATAGAAGCATTTAAATATGTTATCTATAGAAAGGCAGAGTTATTCAACTTAATAGAGAATTATTTTAGTAAATATCCTTTAAGAACAGAAAAAATGAAAAGAGTTAATTTAATAAAACAATTTTACTTAATGAGATTAAGTAAAAAAAACAATGATGTTGTAAAATTTAATGAATGAGTTAAATTCAAAGATAAATGAGAAAAATTTGAAGATTAATAAAGAAATGGTCCACATTACGTCATATTATTATGATAGTAATTTTGCAATTAGGTATGATGGTTATAGCTATAGGATTATCTTCATATAATATAGCTATATTCCATTTAATTAATCATGCCTTCTATAAAGGATTATTATTCTTAGGTGCAGGTGCTGTTATACACGCCGTATCTGATAATCAAGACTTAAGAAGATATGGTGGATTAATTTCATTCTTACCTTTAACTTACACAGTTATTTTAATAGCTAGTCTTAGCTTAGTTGCCTTTCCATTTATGACCGGTTTCTATAGTAAAGATTTTATATTAGAATCTGCTTATGGTCAATATCACTTCAGTAGTATTAATGTTTACTTTATTGCCACTATAGGTGCAATATTTACTACATTATATTCAGTGAAAGTGTTATATTTAACTTTCTTAGCTAATCCTAATGGTCCTGTAAATTATTACAAAAATGCCCATGAAGGTGATATCTTCTTAAGTTTACCCTTGGTTATATTAGCGATATTCTCTATATACTTTGGATTCTTAACTAAAGATATATTTATAGGACTGGGTTCAGGATTCTTTACTGATAATAGTATATTTATACACCCAATGCATGAAATATTAATAGACACAGAATTTGCTGTACCTACATTCTTTAAATTATTACCATTCTTGTTTACAGTAGGTTTTTCAGCTTTAGCTATAATCTATCCTGAATTTATGCCTAAGTCTATAACAAACTTCAAGTTATCTAAATTAGGGTACTATGTATTTGGTTTCTTTAACCAACGTTTCTTAGTAGAATTATTCTATAACAAATATATAGTTAATACAGTTTTAGATTTAGGAGGTCAAACAACTAAAGTTTTAGATAAAGGAAGTATAGAATGAGTAGGCCCTTATGGAATGAATGTTATATTAACTAAAACAAGTAAAACTATATCGGATTTAAGTAAAGGAGTTGTAACAGATTATGCTCTTTATATATTAATAGGAGTTTGTTTCTACTTATCTATATTTAGTTTTGTATCGGTATATTTAGACTTAATAAATGTTATAACAGTAACATGTGTAGCAGTTTTATTAGGAATAAAGAACTACGTAAGTAAAGAAGCTTAATGTAACTTGTTTAATAAAATAAAAATTATTATTTGCATATTATGCAGTGTATACATTTTAGATTATTAAGTTATATAAAAATGTATAATAAAATAAAATATTTATATAGCTTATATTATTTATAAGCCAATATATTTTAGAAATAAATTCTAAAATGTTCTATATATATATTAAAAATTTAATTAAATTTATAAATAAAACTATGAGAATATTAAAAAGTCATCCTTTTTTAAAGTTGTTTAATGCATACTTAATAGATCACTCACAACCTAGTAACATAAATTACTTATGAAACTTCGGTTCATTATTAGGATTGTGTTTAGGTATACAAATAATCACAGGTGTAACATTAGCTATGCATTATAACCCTAGTGTAGCAGAAGCCTTTAATTCTGTAGAACACATAATGCGTGATGTGAATAACGGTTGATTAGTTCGTTACTTACATAGTAACACAGCATCGGCTTTCTTCTTCTTAGTGTACTTACACATGGGTAGAGGATTATACTATGGATCATACAGAACTCCTAGAACATTAGCATGAGTAATAGGTGCAATAATATTAATTCTTATGATGGGTACAGGATTCCTGGGTTACTTAAATATAGCCCAAAATGACTATAATACTAAAACAACTACAACGTTAAATAATAAAAGATACTTTTCTACTTATCGTAATTCTGACATAGTAAACAATTTTTTTAAATATAAAAATATTAATCCTGTTTTCATATATAATAACCTAAACGAGGATTCAGTACGTAAAATTATAGCTAAAGAAACTAAAGGGCTTAGTGGTATTTATATGATATTAAATAAAGAAACTATAAGTTATTATATAGGATCAGCTTCCACAGGGAAATTTAATTCAAGATTTACTAACCATTTAATATACTTAACAGGTAGTAAAATAGTTAAAAATTCAGTTAAGAAATATGGTCTACATAACTTTTCTTTTATTGTGCTAGAACTGTTTCCAGAAATAGTTAATCAAGAAAATAATAAGAAGTTATTAGACTTAGAAGACTTCTATATAAAGTCTCTTTTACCTGACTATAATATATTAACGGAAGCAGGTTCTAGTTTTGGTTATAAACATACTGAAGTGACTAGAATAAAAATGAAAACTAATTATAGTGAGGCACGTAGAAATAAAATAGGAGGTTTAAATAAAAATAAAACCTTTTCTACTGAAACTATTGAAGCTATGAGAGAATCGGGTTTAAACAGAAAAGAGTTGAATTATACAGAACAAGGGATTTTAAATATGAAAAAAAATTCTAAGTCTATAATCGTAAAAGAGTTAAATAATACTGTTTATGGTGAATTTAATAGTATAGTTGATACAGCAGAAGCTTTAAATTGTTCTACTAAAACTATACAAAGAACATTGAAAAGTCCTAGTAAATTATTGAAGGGACGTTGAATTGTTGATTATAGTAAATAATACAATAATTAATATTATAGTTATAGTCCTGCGAGTAACAAGTTTTATGCAATTTATGGAAAGAAATAAATCTTAAAGCAGAATGGCTTGACAAGGTCATTGAAGAAACAAAAGGTTTCTTTGGCAATACTAGTGAAAACGATTAAAGTATACTGAATTACCAGTATAAAAGATCGTCGGTTCTCCATAGGATCGCGACAGACTGGGTCACTAGTGGGTGGCTGAGATGCTGCTTAATGCACAGTCGGAACTTTTTATCTAGTAATTAATAGATAAATGTGATAGTCGAACTATAAAGATATCACAGCTTTTAAACTAAAGTAAGTTTGTATGTATTACCTTATGGACAAATGTCCCTATGAGGAGCTACAGTTATTACTAATCTAATAAGTGCTATACCATGAATAGGGCAAGACATTGTTGAGTCAATAAAAATTACAGTTTTTATTTTTAGTTTATTTATTTTATTTTCTATATTACCTACAATAGGTAATGTACATAAAAATGCCTTAAAAAAGTTTAATTCTATATTAAATAAAAAAGATTATATCTCTATTCCATCATCTTTCCTAGCTTTTTTAACAGGATTAATAGACGGAGATGGTTATATTCAAATAACTAAAACGTCTAAAGGTTTTATAACCATGAAATTGGTCATTTCTTTACATTTAAAAGATATTTCTACTTTAGAATATATACATTCTAATTTAAAATTAGGTACTATAAGTACTTATAAAGATTTACTAAGTCCTACTTGTAAATTAGTAATAAATAGAACTGAACTACAAGAAGTATTCTTTCCTTTATTAGTACATAATAATATATTCTTTTTAACTGAAACTAGAATTAATCAATTTAATTTAGCTATGCATATTTTAATTAATAATATTAAATTATTTAACGAAATACCATTAAAAGTAAATATTAATGATACAGCTAAATTGCCTGAAAATGCATATGATTATACTTTATTACCTTTTTTTAAAAATTGAATCGTGGGATTTACTTGTTCTGAAGGTTCTTTTTTAATAAAGAACAATAATGAAGGTTGTTTTCAGTTAAAACAAAGAATACATACTAATTTATTTGAAGCTTTTAAATTGATATTTAAAACTAATAGAAAAATAGATATAACGAATGGTTATAATCAGTTTGGAGTTAGTTCTAAAAATGATGTACAAACAGTTATAAATTTCTTTTCTTTTGAAGGTTTACATCCTTTATTAGGATTAAAGTACATTCAATATATAAAATGATTAAATATTCTAAAATATAGTACACGTTATAATAAATTACGTTACCCTATACTGTAGTATGGGCTCCTTAAAGATAAGAATTCTTATTTCTTTAGAGGCAAAAGGGGAAAATTACAAGAACATTTAATAATATACCTCCGTATTATTAAATTATTTGTAGCGAAACTTAATTGGGTTTATTTAAAATAATTAAGGACGTTCAACGACTAATGAGTGAGTAGAACCAACAATAAGCTCAACACGATAACCCCTGAATTTCATCATAGAAATTTAAGATATAGTCTAAATATGTCTGAGAAGATATAAAGTATAATTTAAAATTTATACTATCATTATATGTCATATGAGGAGGTTTATAAATAACAGATGAACCACAATATGGTGACATATTGTTAAAAATCTTGCTTGATGCTGGAAAATCTTCTAAAATTAATTATTTTGGTTTAATCTTAACAATACTACGAAGACAATCAGCAGGGGTTATATAGTGTATATTTATATGTATATACTTAAAAACCTTTCAGAGACTAAACGCAAGAGATCTTTTATGTAAATTTTTTAATTAGAAATAGATAGTTAAATATCATATAAAATATATATTAAAAATTAATCAAAAGATCAAGATATAGTCCGAACAATAAAGAAATTTATTGAATTTAGTTCACTTATTTTATTTTAGATTTAATATATTTTTCAGTAAATTTACTTTAAACTATAGTATTTAAATATTTAGTACTTAATCCTATATACTTAAAGGTAGATTTAAGATTAAATCTACTGAGCTTATCATCACTATGATGAAAAAAATTTTATATTGAGCTTTGTTTATCAATATAAATAATTAGTTTTTTAAAGATATATACATTCAGAATTCGAAAATCTAACTATGCTGTTAAATTTTAATAATAATTATTTTTACATTTGTCCATTTGCTTTTTGCTTTTTTCTAACTTTTTCAATTTGTTTAATTAGATTACATTGAAATTTAGGTCCCTTATTAATTTATAGATTTATGGTTACACCAATTTGAGCTCTTAATATTATATTTTTTATTAGTTTTATTTTTATTTTTTATTTTATATGTGATTCTTCAGAAAATTTAGTTTTCCATATGGTAGATAAAGAAAGTAATAATAGTTCAGCCAAATTAGTAGCTAATTTAGTAAATGAAAACGAATATCCTTTAAATTTATTGGTTCATATGAATACTTCTATTATTTGTGGTCTAATATTTTTATATATTATTTTGAATATCTACATAAGTAAATATTTAATTAATAAAAACATTGTTAAATATCTACCTCAAAACTATAAAATAGTTAAGTTTTTTACTTTATGATTAAATAAATACTTAAATTTATGAAGTAAAAATAGCAATTATTTTTTAGGATTTTGTTATTTTACTTTATCATATAGTATAATTATGTGTAAATTTATCTTGTATATAATATTGTTAAATAAAAGTGTAACGCTTAATGATTATCCCTTAGTTTTATTGTTTTATATTAACGGTTTAATTCTTTGTGCTATTATTTTTCTATGTATTATTTTAAATATATACATAAGTAAATATTTAATTAATAAAAACATTGTTAAATATCTATCTCAAAATTCTAAAATAGGTAGATTTTTTACTTTATGATTAAATAAATACTTAAATTTATGAAGTAAAAATAGCAATTATTTTTTAGGATTTTGTTATTTTATGTTATTTTTTTGTATCACTGTATGCAAAATAGGATTATATTTAATACTATATATATAATTGAAAGAGCTCTAATACTCTAAATTTTGTGTTTAATTTTATATACTTAGAAAAATATAAAAAAAAAATTCTTCAATAAGTGAACTATTAACATAATTGTTCTGTTAATAATGCTACATTAAACAGATTCTTCGCATTACACTTTGTTTTACCTTTCGTATTAGCTGCATTAGCTTTAATGCATTTAATAGCTGTACATGAAACAGCTGGAGCAAGTAATCCATTAGGAGTACCAGGATACTACGATAGAGTACCTTTCGCACCATACTTCTTATTCAAAGATTTAATAACAATATTTATTTTCTTCTTTGTATTAAGTATGTTCGTATTCTTTATGCCTAACGTATTAGGAGACAGTGAAAATTACATTATGGCTAATCCAATGCAAACACCTGCTGCTATAGTACCTGAATGATAAAGTAAAATAAATGTCATTCTAAAATCTCGATAATTGCTGGAAACCCTACTTTATTTTTATTAAATTAGGCAATCAGCAGGGTAGCTTTGTATAACAAAGAACCTTCAGAGACTATGCACGAGACAATTTATTATTATAAATTGAAGATATAGCCCGAGCATAATAGTGATATTATGACTTAACAACCCATCAGTAGATTTATTTCCTTTTATATTTTTTATACTAACTAAAAGGTTATTTTCTGGCCGTTCTACTAAAGGAATAACTCGTTTATCTCCTTATGAAAGAGCTGCTATAAAATTACCTGAGGAAGTTAAAGAAATATTAACAGGGATATTACTAGGTGATGCCCATATAGTAAGAAGATCACCAACTGCTAACGCTAGATTAGTTTATGCTCAAACTGCAATAAAACATAAAGAATATTTTGATTATGTATCTAGTTTATTTATTCCTTTTTGTGCAAAAGATTATACACCTCAATCTAGATTAGTAGTGGACAATAGGACTAAAAAAACATACAGTGCTATATCTTTCACAACTATGCAACTCCCTTGTTTTAATGAATACAGGGAATTATTTTATGAATTAAATAAAAAAATAGTGCCAGAAAACATAAGTAAAATGCTAACCGCCAGAGGATTAGCCTTTTGAATTATGGATGACGGTAGTAAACAAGGTAGTGGTTTACATATAAGTGTTTATGGATTTTCTAACCAAGATGTCGATAAATTAATGTTTACTCTACAAGATAAATTTAATCTTAAATGTTCTATTCATTATAACAGGGATAATAAACCTCGTATTTATATATTTAAAGAATCTATGGATACTTTAATAACTTTAGTAAAACCTTATTTTATTAAAGAAATGTTCTATAAATTAGGTTTATAAAGCTATCATAAAACTCTTATAGGAGATATTTTTATTGATAAAATGATTTATTACCTTTCTACGCTATATTAAGATCTATACCTAATAAATTATTAGGTGTCGTAGCTATGTTTGCTTCATTAGTTGCTATATTAGCTTTACCTTTTACAGATCTGGGTAGAACTAAAGGTTTACAATTCAGACCTTTAAGTAAAATATTATTCTATGTATTTTTAGCTAATTTCTTAATATTACAACAATTAGGTGCAAAACATGTTGAAAGTCCTTTTATAGAATTCGGACAAATAAGCACAGCATTGTATTTTGCTCACTTCTTCATATTAGTACCTGTTGTTAGTGTTATAGAAAACACTTTAATGGATTTATATCAAATAAAAAATAAATCAAGATAATAGATCTATTAGTGATAGACACAATTTTATATAATCTTTTCTTAAGGTTAAATATAAAAAGATTATGCTGTAAATGGATTTACACTGTGATTGCAAATCATTAGTTCGAGGTTCAATTCCTCCATAATCTTAGTATTGAAAAAAAACAATACAATTAAAACTTAACCATAAAATATTTATTAATACTTATTATATTAAATAATTTACTATATTTTTAATATAGAATATATTCATACAGAATGTCAATTTTTTTTTCTATTTAATTTAAAGTATTAACACGGAGTATAATATATATTTATTTTTAAATAAAGGCGACTTTAAAAATAATTTTATTTAATAAAAATATATACTCAAATTTATAATAGAACTTCATTGTTCATTCAGTTATTAACCTGATTAATAATTATCTATAAAAATCTATACTCTATTACGAAGTAACTTTGAAATTAGAAGGTACCACAAACCTAAAACTAAGATCTGAAATATCAATGGGTATGGAAAGATGATTTAATTCAACTAACGCTAAAGATATAGGAACGTTATACTTAATATTTGCTTTATTCTCAGGATTATTAGGTACTGCTATGTCAGTATTAATAAGATTAGAATTAAGTGGACCAGGAGTACAATTCATATCAAATAACCAATTATATAACAGTATTGTTACAGCTCACGCGTTGTTAATGATATTCTTCATGGTCGATAAATGAAGACTATTTAATCCTAATTTTCATGCTAGCCCAAAAAGCTACTAATTTCTTACTGTACGAAGCTAGTAATAACCAAGATAATATTGTGACTGTTACAAATAGTAGTAATGGTAATGCGCCCCAAAATGATGAAGATAAAGTACCTGAATACACTAAAGTATATATAAAAAATCCTTTTAATAATAGAGATCTTATTTTAAAAGTAACAAAGAACCAGAAAGGTATTTATATTTGAGAAAGTCATGATCATGCTTATGTAGGTCATTCTATTAATCTGTATAATAGGATAAGTTCTTATTTTATGCCTTCTATTCTTAATACTAAAGCTCGTAGAGTATTACGTTACTTTAATAAGCATGGATTTCAAGATACAAACTTAACTATCTGTATATTGAAAAAAGATTCTAGTTTACAAGAAGTTGTAAAATTAGAACAGCATTATATTGATACTCTAAACCCTAGTTTAAATGTAGATTTAGTTGCAAGTAGTTCAGGTTATCTTGAGCCCATGAGCCAGGAAATCAGAGCTATATTACGTAAACAAAGAGGTACTTGTATATATATTTATAATGTAAAAGATTTTACTTTATTGTATATTTTTGAATCAAAACAACATATGTATGACTCAATCAATATTCATCATAAAACTTTAAATAATTGTTTAAATGCAGGTACAATATATTTAGATACTTTTTTTTTATCTTTAGATCCAGTTGAAGAATCTGAACATATAAATTTATTGACTTTACAAGGTATTAAAGAACTAGTAAGTAAAAAACGTAGTATTTATGTAGTTAAACACCCTTCATCTAGAAATATATTGGCAGAATATAAAGATGATTATACCAAGAATTTATTATTTACATCTTTAAGTAGTTTAGCTAATCATTTAAAAGGAGATCGTACAACAATTAGACAGTATTTAAAGGGTGAAAGATCTGGTTATTACAGAGGAAAATGAAAATTTACATATAAAGATTAAATAGATTAGGCATGGCCGGGTAATGTAGAAATATATTACTTTCTTTTCACTATATGCTGGAATCCCCTTAGAGCCTTTAAAACTAGTACCGCGGACTAAAAGTTAGCAGTGGAATACAGTTACATCTTAAAGGATTGGGCAATCAGCAGGAAACCAAAGATAACATTGTTATCAAGTAGGATCCTCAGAGACTACACGTGAAATATCTTAGTAAATACCATAATATATTTAAAGATAAAGATATAGTCCGTTCATATTCGAAAGTCTATGAGTAAACGTATGCCTGCATTAATAGGGGGATTTGGTAATTTCCTAATGCCATTAATGGTAGGAGGTCCTGATATGGCAAAACAAAAAGGATCTCCGGTTGAAAAATTTACAGTTAAAAGAAATTTACCAAATAATCCTAAAAATAGAAATATATTAGTTTATATATTATTCTGTTTAGTTTTATTTATATCAATTATTACTATATATAAATATGGTTTAGTTTGATTTTTGCAGGAAAGTACAATGATAATATTTTTTTATTTGTCAACTTTATTTGTATTAGATGGATTTAAGTTATCCAAAGAGAAATATATTAAATATTTACAAATTATAATATTTAGTGTATTTATTGTATATTTCGTAGATTGACTTTGTCAATCTTCTTTAGTAGAAACAAAATTGAATATAAATCCTGAAGATATAAAAAAAAAAACAGATATAATATTAAAAGGTAAAGTAGTTTTAGATAAGGAAGCTGCCGGCGAAATAGCTGAAGGAATATCTAGTTTAGGTTCAAACGTAGGATTCGCAGCTACAGTAGGAGCTTTAGCAGGGAGTGTTACGAAAGGTGTGGCAAAAACTTCTTTACCTCCTATACAGAAAGCTGGTATTATTTTAGCTGGAGGATTAGCAGGAGCAGTTTTACATGTAGGTGGTACTGCTATAAATGCTCAAACACATGCAGCTGCAAGACTAAAACAACCTTCAAATAATGCTGACAATCTGTCTACTATAAACACAACTAGTGATCTATTAAAAAATAAGGATCTAAATAAATTTATGGTTTCAAATCTAGATTATAATAGTCCTTTAGAAATATTATTGTGATGTATAAATGCACTTAGTAAAATTTCTTTAGTATTACTTGTCATAATAATAATTCAGATGATTTTTAGATATTGTTTAACAGTCACCGGAGGCGCAGAATTAAAATTCAAATTTATCGATACTTTATTCCCTAATAATAGTAAAATTTATATAAATAAATTAATTAATTTGAACAAGAACGTTAGTTTAGTTTATTTAATCTTAGCTATAATAATACTATTAATATGTACATTAGGTATTTATTACTTTTCTTTCGAATTAAGTAATAACATAGATGGCTATGTGGATGTCTACTTGAATAAAAAAAGATAATGAAAAGATATAAAGATAATAATAAACTAAAATCATATTTAGCTGGTTTATTCGAAGGAGATGGACATATTTGAATGCCAAATGAATCTAAAAAAAAAAAAGCTAATCCTATATTTTGTATAACTTTTGGACTTAAAAATAAAGAATTAGCTTTAAAAATATTAGATATAATAGGTTATGGCTTTATTAGATATAAACCTAAAAAGAATGCTTGTGTCCTTACCGTATCTCCTGTTAAGGGCTTAAAAATTATTATTCATTATATTAATGGTGAATTAAGAACACCTAAAAATCAACAGGTTTATAAATTAATTGACTGAATTAACAAAAACCATAATGAAAATATAATTAAATTACCTATTAAAAAAGATAATTTAAATGAAGATGGTTGATTCTCAGGATTTATAGATGCTGATGGAAGTTTTTCCGTACAACATACAAAAGGAAAAAAGAGAAAAATTTCATGTAGATTAAGACTAGAACAAAGAATGTACGATCCTATCACAAGAGATAGTTATTTAAATATATTAACAATAATAGCTAAATTCCTGAGTTGTAAATTAAAAACTAGAAAACAAATTTCAACAGGAAATGAATATTACATTATAGCAGCTACTAGTAAAGTATCTTTAGCTATAATCATCAATTATTTTAACAACTTTCCTTTATATTCTTCTAAATATTTAGATTATTTAGATTGAAAAAAAGCTGTGAAATTCATATTAAATAATAAACATTATTCTGAGGAAGGAATAACAGAAATTAATATTATAAGAAATAGAATGAATACAAAAAGAATAGAATTCAATTGAGATCATTTAAAATAACTGTAAATTTTTCAACTTAATGGGGAATGCCGTGTAAAATTGTGAAGTTTTATATTATCACTTCGCTATATGCATAGAATCTCTCGAATTATAAGATTAACTTCTTAATTTAACAGATATATATACACTTAATTGGATAGTAGTTATTCTAAGGTTGTTTTTTTCGACCGAATTAATCGTAACAATTATATATACATGGGAAGAATATGCAGGAAACCAAAGTAATTATTTTTATTAGTAGGATCCTCAGAGACTACACGCGAAGCTCATTATTCTAATTAGAATAATGATGAAGACATAGTCCGGCCGGGTAGGAAACTACTTAAAGGGTAACGATTCCCTAGATTAAATAATATAAGTTTCTGATTATTACCTCCTAGTTTAATGTTATTAATCTTCTCTGCGTGTATAGAAGGTGGAGCAGGAACAGGTTGAACAATCTATCCTCCTTTATCTGGATTACAAAGTCACAGTGGACCTAGTGTAGATTTAGCTATATTCGCATTACATTTATCTGGGGTAAGTAGTTTATTAGGTGCTATAAACTTTATAACTACTATAGCTAACATGAGAACACCAGGTATAAAATTACACAAATTAGCATTATTTGGATGAGCTGTAGTTATTACAGCTGTCTTATTATTATTATCATTACCTGTATTAGCCGGTAAACTAATTCTGCCGGATCTAAATTTGGCTGTATTCTGGGAACCGTTATATGGATATATACCGCAATCAGTAGGTAATCTATTAAGTTTGAACTTTTTAGAGAACCTCAGAGGCCATACGCCAAAATGTTTTTGTTATAGTTTAGAGTTTCTAGCCTTTCCCTTAATCACTAGTATTAGATCCCTTCATACCCACAACGATAGTAAAAATTTAAATAAATCTCTCTTTAGTTATTATTTTACCGGACTTATTGAAGGTGATGGTACAATAATAACACCCAAGACATTAAGAAGTCCTAAAGGTAAATTAAATTACCCTTGTATACAAATAGTTTTTCATCTAAAAGACCTGCCTTTAGCCTTACTTATTCAAAAAGAGTTAGGTGTAGGTTCATTATCTAGAAAAAAAGGGGTAGACGCTTACATATTGACTGTAAACAGCTATAAAGGTATATTATTAATTATTTCATTAATAAATGGAAAAATGAGAACACCTAAAATACATAGCCTTAATGCATTAATAGATTTTTTAAATAAAACTAAAGAAACTAGTATTGAAAAATATTGTATATCTACAGAGCCTTTAGATTCAAATCCTTGACTGTCAGGATTTATAGAGGCAGATGCTTCTTTTCAAGTAAGAACTACTCTTTCAGGTAAATATCCCAAAATGGAATGTAAGTTAGAAATATCTCAAAGACGAGAAGATCACAAAGGATATGATAACTTAATTTTTTTAACTTATATTGCTGAGTTTTTAGAAACAGAAGTAAAAAAAATAAGATCGGATAAACCAAATCCTGAGTATAGAGTTAGAACTACTAATATTAAAGGTAATCTTAGAGTTAAAGACTATCTTTTACAATTTCCTCTATTTGGAACGAAACATTTAGATTCTTTAGATTGAATGGAAGTAGTAGACATGTTTTATAGAAAGGAGCATAATACAGATGATGGGAAGGAAAAGGTAGTAAAGATCAAATCAGGTATGAACAACTTTAGAACAAATTTTATCTGAGATCATTTACAAAACTTCTATAACCTAAAAATATAAGATATGGTCCGATCAAGCACGAGAGTGTTTGCGTATCTACACTAAGCTTAAAAAGCTTTTTAAGCTTAAGATATTCTTCTTAAGCTATGGGATTTTATCCAGTAGATCAACAAATTTAATGGGAATAACAATGATATTAACGGACAGAAACTTTAATACTTCATTCTTCGAAGTAGCTGGAGGAGGAGATCCTATCTTATTCCAACATCTTTTCTTAAATTAAATAACTTAATACAGCTTATTTAATTTACAACTATATTCTTTTCATAAAAGACTTATAAACGATATTTATTAGTATATAATTATTATTAATATGCTAATATTTATTATTGTTATTTATATATTAAATTATATATATATAACTTATTTATTTTACGATTAAAACAATTTACGTATTAAAAAAAAAATCAAAATTTATATGACAATGCTTACAGAATTTTTTAATGATCTGAATCTTTGAATATTAATACCTTCTATTATATTATTTTTTTTACTATTCGAAGGCTATTTAGGTAAAAATTTAAAATATGTTACTTTAAATATGGGATGATTAGAATATCTACTGATATTAATATGAGTATTCACCTTATTGTATATTTATACTTCCACAGATGTAATTCTTTTGGATGGTGATGAAGACTTAGTAAATAAGCTTTCTAAATCTGAGGTGAAAGTTACTGATGCTATAAATATAAATAATCCTAATCTAACTATACCAGCAGAACCATTATCTAAAGGATTAAGTAATGTAGGAATAGGTGCAGCAGTAGCTGGAGGAATGAGTGCTGCTTCAACTGTAGTAAAAAAGAGTAGCCTGCCTCCTGCAACTAAATTAGGTGTAATAGCAGCAGGTGGAGCAATAGGAGCTACTTTAACTGTAGCAGCCAAAGCAATAGATACTATATCTCAAGAAATAGTGAAAAATAATATTGAATCAAGACCAGAGGATAACACTTATTCACTTAAGGATAATACATTTTCACTCAGAAAGGACAATCTAAAAACTGAAAGTGAAAATATTAATGATAATACTAGTACTGATAGTGAGAGTATTTCTGATAATACGAATAGTAATCCTCAAGATAGTTGTGTCGCTTTCTCAATGGAAGAACCTTTATCTTTTAATGCAAGTAACGAAATATTTAATCTATTAATTTCAAACTACTACTTACATATTATAATAATATATCTATTGTTTAATTTAATTATTATATTAGGAAGCCTATACATTGTAAATAAAGAATTTAAATTATTATTTTTAAAGAAATTATTAGGTATAACTGTTTATAATCTATTATTTAAAATAATAAAAATGTATAGTAAATTTAGTTATTTTTGAATAATAATAATATTAATACTTCTTGTTATAAGCAGTATAGGTTCTTTATATATATCTAATTTTATATTATTGCATATTAAGGATATATGTATTATATTGAACAATAAATAAAGTCTTTGTGTTAAATAATAGTTTTCTACAATTGAATTATTTTTAAGTTATACATAGGGAAAAAAAGCCATGGTTTAACTAGAGTTATGAATCTGTAAAGACAGATGTAAAAGGATATAAGATCTAAAACAGAGAATATATTTTATATACCATAGGTTTAGTAAATATCTAATGATACTTGTAACTCTTATAAGAAAAAGTAAATACTACGGATATTTGCGATATTGGTGTTAACGGTCAATAAGTTTCTCGCTTAAAGACCGTCGGTTATATAAGTGACCGCTACAGACTGGTTCACCAATAGGTGGCTGAAATGCTGCTTAATGTACAGTCGGATACTTCCATAAATAATAGATATTTATGCACAAGGCTATATAGTAGTACAGGGATTTAATAAGAGAATGTCTAAATAAATTAAATTTGAAGTATTGGATTCTTCGGACACCCAGAGGTTAAATATATAAGCCTCTTAATGTTGCTGTATGCTGGAAAAACTTCGCTAATTAGTTTTAAATACTCCCTCTTTAATGACACAGTAAAAAAGTTAAAACAATGAAGTCAATCAGCAGGTAACACTTCTAATTTTAAAAGTGAAACCTCAGAGACTATACGCAACAATACTGAAAATATAAAAAATATATCAGTTCATGTACCTACTCATTTAAGACCTTTAAATGATGAACAATTTGGGCATTATTTAGCTGGTTTAATAGATGGAGACGGTCATTTTAACAATCAACAACATTTAGTAATAGTATTTAGTTCACCTGATGTACAATTAGCTTATTATATAAAACAAGAAATAGGTTTTGGACATGTAAGAAAGGTTAAAGATAAAAACGCTTATATATATGTTATATCTAATAAAGATGGTATACTTAGAACTCTAAATTTAATTAATAATAAATTAAGAACTACTAATAAATATAATCAAATTATTACTCGTATAATAGAAAGTCCTAAATATTTAAATGAAAATATTGTTTTTAATATGAATAACTCTAAGGATTTAGATAATCATTGATTAGCTGGATTTTCTGATGCAGATAGCAGTTTTCAGATTAAAATTATTACTAGAGATATTAGACCTAAACCAGAAATTAGATTAAACTTTCAAATAGATCAAAAACATAAGGATTTATTATTATTAATTAAAGAAACATTAGGTGGTAATATAGGTTATAGAAAAAGCATAGATACTTATTATTATGGATCAACAAGCTTTGGTTCTGCTAAGAAGGTAATAAAATATTTTGATAATTATCATCTACAATCTAGTAAACACCGTAGTTATCTTAAATGAAGAAAGGCATATATCATAATACAAGATAATAAACATTTAACAGAATAAGGTTTAAATACTATAAGGTTGATAAAAGAATCAATAAATAAACATTCAGTATAAGATAGAGTCCTAACAAGAACGAAAGCTCTTGAGTATTAATTTTAATAGATCTATATAAGACTATTAACTTAATCAAAGTAATTGTTATATCTTAATTATACCCGGATTCGGTATAATTAGTACAACAATCTCAGCTAACTCAAGCAAACCTATATTCGGTTATATCGGTATGGTTTATGCTATGTTATCTATAGGAATCTTAGGATTTATCGTGTGAAGTTGAGTAACGATGGCTTCACCTTATAGTGATATAAGGATAATAATTAATTTCGCTATATGCTGGAACAGTTTAGTGCTAATTAGTACCTTGAATGGTAAAAATCTAATTAGCTATACTCAATCAGCAGACAATCTGTACCTATATTTTTTTAAACAGAGCGTCTCAGAGACTACACGCGAAACATCTTTAAAATATTCCTCATTTCGTCTTTATTATAATAAATTATTTAAAAATAGTGATCATCTACCTGATAAATGGTTAACTTGATTTATTGGATTTGTAGAAGGAGATGGTGCTATTCAAACTTACGATAAAGGTAAAAGAGTTCGTTTTGTTCTTACTCAGAAAGAAAGTGATATATTACATCAGATACAATTTAAACTTAATATAGGAGTAGTTAAGCATTTTCCTCAAGGAAAAAGAGGTAAAAATAATGATTTTTATAGATTAATCATAGATAATCCTATACATATTCTACTTTTAGCTTTTTTATTTAATGGAAATCTAGTTCAAAACCATAGAATTGAACAATTAGCTTTATGAGTTAATGCTTTAAATAACCGTTTTGGTACCGAAACTATAAAATTAATAGATACTCCTGTGTCTATCACTTTGCAAGATAGTTGATTATCAGGTTTTACTGATGCTGAAGGATGTTTTAATGTATCTAGTACGGCAAATTCTAGATATACATTAGGTTATGTTATAAAAATGCGTTATATATTAGATCAAAAGGATCAAGTTGTATTAAATAAAATACAGGTACTATTCGGACATGGTAAAGTATCATTAAGATCTGGTACTAAAGATGTGTATCGTTATACAGTGACTGGATTTAAAGCATTGAATCACGTAATAGCCTATTTCAAAACATTCCCATTACAAACGAAAAAAACTTTTTCTTTTGAAAAATGATTGACTATACATAACCAAGTTTCTGATAAGTTACCTTTAAGTTCCGAAGGACTATTTAAAATAAGAACTTTACAAAAACAAATTAATATAAATAATAGTATGACGAATAAAACGGGAAAATCTTAAAGATGAAGATATAGTCCGATACTTCTTGTGAAAGAAGCATACTCTTTAGTATGGGTAAATCTAAAATATTTACTAACAATTTAGCATCACATGTATACAGTTGGATTAGATGTAGATACAAGAGCATATTTCACAGCTGCTACATTAATAATAGCAGTTCCTACTGGAATTAAAATATTCTCATGATTAGCTACATGTTACGGAGGTTCTATTAAAATGACACCCTCAATGTTATTCTCATTAGGTTTCGTATTCATGTTTACAATCGGAGGATTATTAAACCACTTGGTTCTCCCTTTAAAGACTGCTATATGCTGGGAACTTCTGACAATTATATTACTAGGGTATATTTTATACCCAGTGAAAATATATAATTTTGAACAATCAGCAGGTAACCAACGGATTGAAAAAAAAAAGATCTTAGTAGGAACCTCAGAGACTAGACGCGGTCCCCGTATTATAATTGTGGGAAGATATAGTCCATGTAATCAAAAATTAATACAATCATATAATCACAACTTTATATATAACAAAGTAACGATTCGTTTTTATTCTACTTTAAATGTAAAAAATAATACTAAAGATCTACATCCCTTAAAAATATATGATAATTTTAAAGAAAATAGACTTGATATTTTAAAAGAGCAAAAAGACAAATCAGGTGTATACTGTTTAATAAATAAGATTAATGGTAATGCTTACGTAGGAAGTTCTATTAATTTAGCTTCTAGAATGAGAAATTATCTTAATACTACTTTTTTAAAGAGTAAACAAAATATTAATATGCCTATTGTTAAAGCTCTTCTTAAATATAATAAAGAAAGCTTTACTCTTCTAATATTAGAATATGTAGAACCTAATTATTTAACTATAAGAGAGACTTATTATATTACATATGTAATGCCTTATTATAATATATTAAAACAAGGTTATTCTTCTTTAGGTTATAAACATACAGAAGAGACTAAAGAATTATTATCTGAGTTAGCTAAAAACAGGGTACATAGTGAAGAAACTAAAAGTTTAATAGCAAGAGCTTTAACAGGTGTAAATAATCCTTTTTACAATAAAAGTCATTCTATTGAAAGTATAGTAAGAATTATTGAAGCTAAATCAGCTTATCCTGTTTATGTTTATAATTCATATAAAGATTTATTAGTTATTTTTCCTTCTGTTTCTACTTTAGCTAAATTAATTAAATCTAATCATTCTACTATAGTTGATATTATAAAAGAACAAACTATATTTAGAGGAGAATGGTATTTTACTAACTTACCTTATAATATAAAGGATACTCCAATAATATCCGACTGAACTTTAAAAGAATGTGAAGAATTAGTATTAAATATAAATAATAGTAGTCATATTAGAAAAGCAGTATTTGTATACGATAATAAAAAGCAATTTCTATGTAAATACGACGGAGTAACTAAAGCTCAACAAGCTTTAAATATAAATCATAGTATTATTAAAAAACACGCCAAATTAAGCAGTGTCTATAAAGGTTATATATTTAGTTATGAAAGATTAATAAATTTAGATTCGTAAGTGGTGTTGTATTAGCTAACGCTTCATTAGATATCGCATTCCATGATACATATTACGTAGTTGCTCAAATGGGCCTGGAAAATCTATATTCGTATTTTGCAAGCTATGCAAGCTATAAAGATTTTCTTGCAACTGACTATATGCTGGAAACCATGTTATTTGTGTATTATTTACTATTTATTTATACGTTTTATCTTTTTTACTTAAAAGATGTCAGTGGGAGAATTACTCTTTTAAGTAGTCAAAATAATAATACTACAATAAGTCATAAACTTATGAGCATGCAATCAGCAGAAAACTGTAAAGGATTCTCAGAGACTACACGTCAGTTACCTGATTATAAATTTTGAAGTTGATTTGCCGGTGTAATAGATGGAAATGGTAATTTTGATATTAGATTAGATCTTGTAAATAAAACAAAGATTCTTAAACAAATTAGAATAAAGTTACATAATAAAGATCTCAGAATTTTAACACGTATACAAAATTGTTTACATATTGGTAGAATAAGAGCAGATAAAAATAAACCATACTCTATATATATAGTATCAAATCCAAAAGATGTGTTCTATATAATTAAAAATGTTAATGGTTTAATTAAGCTTAAAGTACCTTGTTTTAAAGAAGCTTGTGGTTTATATAAAATAAAATACAAAGAATCTAATTATGAAATAAGTCCAGATGATTCATATTTTGCAGGATTAATCGATACTAAAGGCAAAATAACTTTTAATTATGATAGAAATACAATAGAATGTGGTTTGGATTTTAAATATAATGATTATACATCTAAATTAAATTTCAATTCTGTTATAAAGGAATCTAAGCCAAAGATTAGTAAACGTAGAGATTCTTCTAATCCTCAAAATTTTAAATTTATTACTTTTCAATTTAAAAATGTTGGTGACATGTTATTTATATATAATTATTTTATGAAACATAGATTATATTGTGATATGAAATTTTATAGAATTTCAAAAATAAAACTTTTCACGGTAATTAGAAAATACAAAAAATCTAAAGTTGATCTAGAACGTAAAATATATTGTGATTTTCTAATAGATTGATTTAAATACGATAATCCTTTATGATATAAAGTTCCTTGTGTTAAACAATATTTATTATATAAATAACAAAGTTATTACAGGTAAAGATATAGTCCGATTTATAAATCGCATTTATATTTGTATATAATCAAGACTTTTAATATATTAAAATTAGTAATAGTTAAATATTATTTACCTCTCTTCAATGTTATATCTAAACTTAATAATTATTTATATAGAATTAAATTATTAAGTTTAATAATCTATGTAAAACTTAACTCTATTTTATATAAAAATAAGTTGGATAGCCTTTTAAATTTATTTATTAAAAAATTGTACAAAAAAATATCTAAAACTAAACTTTCAATTTTTTTTTCTTTAGCTTTTTGTATTCATATCTTTTTGAATAATGAAAATATATTCTTTTTAGAGTTATATTATTCTTTTTCTTTAATAGGTATTTTAATTATATTAATTCTTATTACTCAAAACTGAATAGAAAACATCAAGAATAAAGAATCTTCTTTATTTAATTATATAATTAAATACATTTTAATTACTTCATTATTTTTTATTCTATCTATTTTAATAATAATAGGTTTAAAATTTATATTATCTTTTATAACTTTGTTTAAGTATAATTTAATAAATAAATTAAATGATTTTAAATTATCCTTAGATTATAAATTATCCAAGTTTAACAATAAACCTAAAAAACCTGAATTTAATTTTTTAGCTTATTATAAAGAACGTAGAAAAGCTAAAAAGAAAGCTAAAACTTTGAAAGATAAATTCTTACAAATTAAGGAAAATCAATATAGAATAAATCCTTTAAATTCCTCTTCTTTAGCTGAAAAAAGAAATTGAAAAGAAAAAATAACTATACAAAACACTTCTACATATTCGGCCTCTGATCAATTAAAAAATATAAAGTATGAATTTGAAGCTTATAATAATCAAGAAAAAAAGTTTAAAAAAATAATAGTAGATATTAATAAAGGAAAAGAGAATTTTTATGCTGATGAATCTAAATCTTTGTTTAGAAGTTATGTTAGTGTTATAAAAACTTTAAAGAAAAACCTTAAAGAAATAGAAAATAACTTGAAGAAAGGGGTATAACAATCCTCAATTTAAATTAATATTATTAATCTTTGATTATATTATGCATTTCCATTACGTATTAAGTATGGGAGCGGTATTCGCAATGTTTGCAGGATGATATTTCTGAATCCCAAAAATGTTAGGATTAAATTATGATTTAACATTAGCTAAAACACAATTCTGATTATTATTTATAGGGGTTAATCTAACATTCTTCCCACAACACTTCTTAGGATTACAGGGAATGCCTAGAAGAATAGGAGACTATCCTGACGCATTCGCTGGTTGAAACTTAATTAGTAGTGTTGGATCAATCGTAAGTGTAATAGCTGCATGATTATTCTTATATTTAGTTTACAAACAATTAGTAGAAGGTAAAATAGCAAGTAGAAATCCATGATTAACACCAGGATTCTATACTGATATCTTACAAGCTAACTTAAACAGAAGTTATAGTAGTTTAGAATGAGGATTATCAAGTCCACCTAAACCTCATGCATTTGTAAGTTTACCTTTACAAAGCTAGATTTATCTTTAGTAGAAATATTATATTTATATAATATTTCAAGCCTCATTAGCTCAATGGTAGAGCATGATACTTCTAATATCAGGACCTTAGTTCGACTCTGAGATGAGGTATATTTCCTTAATAATAAATAGTTTATTACTTAAAAAAAAAATTATTAACTGTTTTTGCATCTAGGTTATCTAAAGTTTAATATATAATAGGTTATATATTATTAATTTTTTATAATATGAAAGGAAAATTAACTAGCATTTTTATATAAATTAAAATGAATTTACCTACGACTGTTATTTCAATTATTGAAAATCTATTGTTAATGCTACCTGCGTTATTAGTAGTAGCATACGTAACTGTAGCTGAAAGAAAAACTATGGCTAGTATGCAAAGAAGATTAGGTCCTAATGCTGTAGGTTACTATGGTTTATTACAAGCTTTTGCGGATGCTTTGAAATTAATATTAAAAGAATATGTAGCTCCTACACAAGCTAATTTAATTTTATTCTTTTTAGGACCTATAGTAACATTAATATTTGCCTTATTAGGTTATGCTGTTATACCATATGGACCTGGATTGGTTTTAGGTGATATGGAATTAGGTATATTATTTATGTTAGCTGTATCATCATTAGCTACATATGGTATTCTATTAGCAGGATGAAGTGCTAATAGTAAATATGCTTTCTTAGGATCATTAAGAAGTACAGCTCAATTAATTAGCTACGAATTAGTATTAAGTTCAGTATTATTAATAATTATTATGATTACAAATAGTTTAAATTTAAATATTAATATACAATTCCAAAAAATAATATGATTAGGTATACCTTTATTTGTTATATTAATTATATTTTTTATAGGTGCTGTAGCTGAAACTAATAGAGCTCCATTTGATTTAGCTGAGGCTAAGTAGATTTGGCCTCATTAAAGATCACAAATTGCTGGGAAATCTAATATAAGACAATCAGCAGGGAAGTAATTTGATATATATTTCGAATTAACTCTTCAGAGACTAAATGTGATCATTTAATATTTTTAATATTAATTAAGATATAGTCCAAACTTATATGAAAATATAAGATTAATATTTAATCGTAATTATAAAAAACAAATTAAACTACAATTAAAGAGGATTAAAAGATTTTATTAATCTTCGATATAAATACCTGAATATAAGTCCTATAGCTCTTTTAACGTTAAAAGATAAGAATTATATAAATTCATTCAGAGAAGTATTAAAAGGTAAAGGAGGTATTTATTCCTTTATTAATAATAAACAATATATAGGTAGTGTAAAAGATCTATATATAAGATTAAATGAACATTTAAACAATAAAAAGTCTAATGTTCATTTACAAAGAGCTATAATTAAATACGAATTAGATAAATTTAACTGAGTTGTTTATGAATACTTTAGCTATATAAATAAAATAATAAGTAATGAAGATTTAACTACATTAGAAACAAGTTATATAAAATCTTTTAATCCTACAACTCTTTATAATTTCAAGCTTAATGCTAACAGTAGGCTAGGTTATATACATACTGTAGAAAAAATGAAAGAATACTATAAGGATAAGAATAACCATCCTATGTATGGTAAAACACATAGTGATGAAGCTAGAAGTATTATGGCTAAAAAAAGAAATAAATGGTGTAGGAATATTTGATTTAAATGACAATTTAATTAAGAAATTCGAGAATAATGTAGAATATATCTAAAGTAACTGTAGGTAAATATATGAATAATAATTTAATTTATAATAATATTTATATGTTTAAACCTATAGATAAAAATTACGATTAAGAATTGGAATCAGAATTAGTTAGTGGATTTATGACAGAGCATGCTGCTGTTATATTCGTTTTCTTTTTCTTAGCCGAATATGCAAGTATAGTAATTATGTGTATATTAACTAGTATATTATTTTTAGGAGGTTATTTATTAGGATTCGACCTTATTTACTTTTTCGACTCAATAAACTACATGTATGCTTATTTATTCAATGTAGAATGAATAACATCTGATGAATATTTAAAATTGAGAGATTTATTCACTAGTTCCGCTGTAGATGGCTTATTATATAGCTTAGCTTTGGGTGTTAAAAGTTCAATGATGGTATTTACCTTCATTTGAGTAAGAGCTTCGTTTCCTAGAATACGTTTTGATCAGTTAATGTCCTTCTGTTGAACTGTATTATTACCAATTTTATTTTCATTTATAATTTTAGTTCCTTGTCTATTACATATATTTGGAATTTATTTTATAAATATTAGTTTATTTTAAAGCTGCCTCTTATAATTTAAATATGAAACACATGTCTATAGATATTCTTGCAATTTATAATAAAAATTTAAAAAATAAAATGTATATACTTAAAAATATACCTATAAATAATATTTATACTAATATTCACGAAATCTCAACCATTTCTTTAATAAAAAAAAATTTAAGAGGACAAATGGGAATATATAGTATTGTAAACAATTTTGACCTAAAAATGTATATAGGTAGTTCTATGTACTTATCTAAGAGGATCTTACAACATATTAATAATAATAGTTCTAATGTGAATTTACAAAACGCATTTAATAAATATAAATTAGAAAATTTCACTCTCTATATTTTAGAATTCTTACCGTTAGATAATAATTTAACTAACATTGATTACAATGTTGAATTAACAAGAATGGAGCAAAAGTATTTAGATTTATTTGATAACAAATATAATATAAAACCTATAGCAGGGAGACCTAGAGTTAAAGTTCAACATACTAAAGATACCAAAAGTACAGTGAAACCAAAAAATCCTTAATAAACTATTGAAAAATGTAATTAAGGTTCTCAGGTTTAAATAATCGGTAAGCCAGTTAGTGAAGAAAATAAAAAATTAATATCTAAAATGTTTAGTAAGAGTGTTTCTTTGCCAATACATTTAAATTAAGAAATAAATACGATAAACACAAAGATATAATTAAATATTTAATCTAAAACTTTAGTAAAATATAAAGATTCAGGTAAAGTATTTAGAAATAAATATATTATAATTAATGAGTAAGAGCTTCGTTTCCTAGAATACGTTTTGATCAGTTAATGTCCTTCTGTTGAACTGTATTATTACCAATTTTATTTTCATTTATAATTTTAGTTCCTTGTCTATAAATATACTCTAAAAAAAATAAAGTACAACCATGAAATGCATGTCCATAGGTATAAATATATAATCTAAAGTTCGAAGATAACCTCTTTTACAAGATGTGATTATCCTCTTTATTAACCGTACCATTAATAGGTACAATAATAGTATCTAGTGTAGACTCATATAAAAAAAGTTCAGAAGTCTATACAAAAACAATAGCATTGATAGCTAGTGTTCTAAATTTAATTATATCACTAGTTATGTTTGTACTATTTAATAATAGTACAAATCAATTCCAATTTGTGCAAGAACATTATAACGTACAATTATTTGATATTTACTTAGGAGTAGACGGTATATCTGTATACTTTATATTATTAACTACATTAATAATGCCTATAGCAATATTATCTAATTGAGACTCTATAAAAGAAAATTTAAGAGCATACTTAATTATAATGTTATTATTAGAAACGTTATTACTAGCCGTATTTATGGTATTAGATATAATGTCATTCTATATCTTTTTTGAAAGTATATTACCACCCCTATTTATATTAGTTGGTATATTTGGATCTGATAATAAAGTTAGTGCTAGTTATTATTTATTTCTGTATACACTATGAGGATCCTTATTTTTACTATTATCAATACTAAGTACATCTTCAATAATGGGTAGTACAGATTTCGATACTTTATTCAAATTAAATTTTGAATATAAAACACAAGTATTCCTATTTATAGGGATATTTATAGCATTTGCTGTAAAAACACCCACAATATTCTTGAATAATTGATTATTAAAAGCTCATGTTGAATCTCCATTAGGGGGTAGTATCGTATTAGCTGCCATTGTATTAAAATTAAGTTTATATGGTATATTTAGAATGATATTACCTATATTACCGAAAGCAGCATTAGATTATACATTTGTAATTTATACAATAGCTGTAATTACAATAATTTATGCTAGTTTTAGTACAATAAGAACAACAGATGTTAAAGAATTAATAGCTTATAGTTCTGTTTGTCACGCGGCTGTATATTTAATCGGTGCATTTAGTAATACAATACAAGGTATAGAAGGAAGTATAATATTAGGATTAGCTCACGGGTTTGTATCTAGTGGGTTATTCATATGTGCAGGTGGTATATTATATGATAGAACCGGTACTAGAAGTATATTCTTCTATAGAGGGGCTACTCAATTAATGCCCATCTTCTCAATATTATTCTTCATTTTAGCTTTAGGTAATTGTGGAGCACCATTAACAGTAAATTTTGTAGGAGAATTCTTGTCATTATATGGAATCTTAGAAAAATTACCTGTATTAGGTGTATTTGCATGCTCATCTATAGTTTTTTCTGCTGCATACACAATATACATGTTTAATAGAACAGCTTTCGGTGGATCATTTACAAGATTCTTAGAAGAAAGTGTATATGATGTAAATAAAAGAGAATTCTTAATGTTATTTATATTAGTTATATTTACTGTACTATTTGGTATCTATCCTTCATTAATATTAAACGTATTAGATTATTCAATGAATAGTTTAATATATAGTGTATAATAAGAAAAAATTATTGTACTACTTATTTAATTTACGATTAAAATAATTTACGTATTCTAAAAATAAAAAGAAAACAAAACATGCCTCAATTAACACCTTTTTATTACATGAATGAAATAGTATTTTCTTTTACTATCATAGTATTAGTATTATACGTATTATCTAAATACATATTACCAAGAATAGTTCGTTTATTCTTATCACGTATGTTTATAAATAAAATATAATTTATTCATAAAGCTAATCAAAAATATAGCTTTATATAAATATTATAACTTAAAGTTATAAATAATTAGTTTTTTAAAGATATATATATTCTAGTAGTAATTATACTACTAATGTTTTCTAACACACAAAATTTATTCACAGAAATAAGAAGTCCTTTAGATCAATTTGAAGTAAGAGACATCTTAAACCTAGAAGTTTTAGGTGGTAATTTACACTTATCATTAACAAACATAGGCTTCTACTTAACATTAGGAGCATTAATAACATTAATATTAAGCTTAGTAGCAACTAATCAAAACAAATTAGTAAGCAACAACTGATCTATAGCTCAAGAATCTTTATATGTTACTATACACAATATAGTAACAGGACAAATAAATGCTAAGGGAGGACAAGTATACTTCCCATTTATTTACACATTATTTATATTCATATTAATAAATAATTTAATAGGTATGATACCTTATAGTTTCGCATCTACAGGACACTTTGCTTTAACATTTGCATTAAGTTTCACTATAGTATTAGGGGCTACAATTTTAGGATTCTCTAAACACGGTCTAAAATTTTTTTCATTATTAGTACCGGCAGGATGTCCTTTAGGTTTATTACCATTATTAGTTATAATCGAATTCATTTCATATTTAGCTAGAAATGTTTCATTAGGATTAAGATTAGCTGCTAATATAACAGCTGGTCACATGTTATTAGCAATATTAAGTGGATTCGTTTACAACATAATGAATTCAGGTATAATCTTCTTTATCCTAGGATTAATCCCATTAGCCTTTATAATAGCATTCTCAGGGTTAGAATTAGCTATTGCTTTCATTCAAGCGCAGGTTTTTGTAGTATTATCTTCTTCATATATTAAAGATGGATTAGATTTACATTAATAAAGTTTAATTAAAACTAGGAAATATATTAGAATAAGAATGATGAATAAAAATAGATACAATAAAATGTAATTTATTCATGAAGCTAAGACAATGCATAGCTTTATATAAATATTATAACTTAAAGTTATAAATAATTAGTTTTTTAAAGATATACATCATATTTATAGTAAGACTACATATGAATTTCTTAATTATAACACTATCTACAATATTTTTTTGATTACCTATTTGAAGGGTATATAAAACCTAAACATATTTTAATTTTATTCTTTATTTGTAGTACATTATATTTTACAACAGATGTAGTTTATGCTATGTCTCCTGAAGATTTAAAATAATCTCTATAAGTTAAAGTAAGTGATAATCAGAATACTATTAACATAAACAATTCTAGCTTTAATATACCAGAAAATGTAACTAAAGGTTTAACTAATCTAGGTACAGGTGCCGCTATAGCAGCTGGTATAAAAGCAGGTGCTAGTATAGCTAAAGCTAGTGGACTTTCTCCTGCAGCTAAATTAGGGGTAATGACAGCAGGTGCGGTTATTGCTGGTGGTGCTGTTACAATAACTAATGCTATTAATAGTATAGATAGCAGTAAAGTAATTACTTCTGATAAGGTTAAATTATTACCATAAGAGTCTAATTCACCATCGAATAATCCTCCTTTTTCCGTATTTTCGATGGAACCTAAGGCAGATATGGATACAGTACTAAGTTTATTAAATGCTAATTATGCTTTACATGTGTGTATTACATATTTAGTGATAATTATACTGTTCTTATATATAGCTGATAACATTATGAGCAATAAATGAGATTTACTATTTATTAAACGTATATTTGGTGTAACAATTTATAATTTAATTATAAAATGATTTACCTTTACAACTAAATACAATAAAGTATGAATAGGAATAGCTTGATTACTATTATTAATAGCTAGTCTTATTACTTTATACGTATCTGGCTATTTATCTAATAATATTGAAATTATAAGCGATATAATCAAAAGTAAAAAAAGATAAGCGCAAGTATTATCTTATTCATATATTAAAGATGGATTAGACTTACACTAATAAAAAAAAGAATAAGTGAGAATAAAAAGTAAATTGGGAAAATTATAGTTACGATAATAATTTATCCTTGATTTGAAGGTATAATAAAAATTATGAATTCTAAAAATAGAAATTAAAAATAAGTAATGGATAGTTATTTATTCATATATACTATATTAAGCGAGCAAATACAAATTTTAAGTTTGATATTTATTTCTATAACCTAAGTTATAAAATACAAACAATATATGGTTTATTTTTCTCCTCTAATAAAAAACATTAGAACTTATAGTGATGTAAATAAATTTTAGATCAAAAAATAGATGAGTTTGGTGATGGCTCTGATTGAATGCTGTCCAAGTGCTTGACACATGCTAATCGTACGTTTTAATTGGTAGTTTTCTACATAAATTAAAAAGTGGTGTACAGGTGAGTATAATGATATTCTTAGCCGACCTTAAAGTGGAGGTAAATCCTCCATAATACATAAAGGGACATATAATCCTGCTTTAAGAGGACAATAAATATCTTCGGGATAGGTAGTAGTTAAGGTGATGGCTTAACTAGCCTAAAACTCTCGTAGTCGAATCTGAAAGGTTGATCGACCACATTGGGTCTGAAAAAACCCCAATGCAAGTTAGTACAGCAGTGAGGAATTTTGGTCAATGGCCTAACGGCTGAACTGGCAACTTGGAGAAGTGGCAAGTCTTATTTTGATTATATTATTATATATAATCTATAAGATTGTATTAAAATTGAATAAAGCTTTGTTTATATATCGATAATGACGGTATATATATCGTGTCTTGGCTAATTACGTGCCAGCAGCCGCGGTAATACGTAAGAGACTAGTGTTATTCATCTTAATTAGGTTTAAAGGGTACCTAGACGGTCAATATATCTTCTACAATGTTAGTACTTGACTAGAGTTTGATATAAGAGGGCAGTACTTGAGGAGGAGAGATGAAATTCTATTATACCAAAGGGACTCGGTAAAGGCGAAGGCAGCCCTCTATGTAAAAACTGACGTTGAAGGACGAAGGCACAGAGCACAAACAGGATTAGATACCCAAGTAGTCTTTGCAGTAAATGATGAATGTCATAGGTTAGATTAAGCTTTAATAAATTAGTTTAATCAGTTTAAACTAACTATTAAACAATATTTAGTCTATAAATGAAAGTGTAAGCATTCCACCTCAAGAGTAATGTGGCAACGCAGGAACTGAAATCACTAGACCGTTTCTGACACCAGTAGTGAAGTATGTTGTTTAATTCGATGATCCACGAAAAACCTTACCACAATTTGAATATTTTACAGGAGTTGCACGGCTGTTTTCAGTTAATGTTGTGAAACTGTGGTTTCCATGAAATTAACGCAATCCCTAGCTTTATTTTTTTTTTTTTACGATAAAGCATTTGATCCAGGATTTGGAAAGAAAAAGGGGACAAAGACAAGTCATCATGGCCTTGATATTGTGGGCTATAGACGTGCCACATATACCTACACAAAGAGATGCAAAAATGTGAATTTAAGCTAATCTCTAAAAATAGGATATAAATTTTAAGGATTATAGTCTGAAACTCGACTATATGAATAAGTAATTACTAGTAATCGTGAATCACCATGTCACGGTGAATATACCTTGGATTGGTACTAACCACTCGTCACATGCTGAAAAGAGCATGCGCAATAAGTTTGCTTTCTTAATGATCAGTAAAAAGAACAAGTAGGTTATATAATCTATTATTAAGAATCTTCGTATGCGTGGCTCTAATTAGTGTTAAGTCGAAATACGGTTCGGGTAGTGGAAGTTGCCCGGGAATTATTAACTTTAACGATAATTATATATAATATATTCTATTATATAAAGGAGGGTTCCTTTATTGGTAAGAAGGGTTGAGCTGTAAACTCAATAGCTATTGCTTGTAAGAGTTCGAATCTCTTGTCTCCTAGAATTAGTAACTTAATTAGGTAAAGGATTTCCCTGTCACGGAAATAGATGTCGGTTCGATTCTGATCTAATTCGTTACAGGAAAAGTCTTCCATTGGTAGGGTAAGGCACTTGCTACGTGTCGTGTTTTATGCACCTAGGTGTTCAATTCACCTCTTTTCCGATTAGCCTCTATAGCTCAACGGTAGAGCATATAACTGTTAATTATATGATAGACGTTCGATTCGTCTTAGGGGCTTTTGAATCAATGTATGAAACTGTCCTTTTATAAATTCTTTTGTTTTAAGTTTATTAACTTTTATTTTATTTCTTAATATTACTCTATGATATTTAGATGATTTTTAATTATCCAACAACAAGTATATAAAATTCTTACAAGTATTAACTCCTCTTTGATTAATATTATTTATCATTACATTAATTAACGCTAATATAATTATTATTTATGATAATAATTTAGTTTTACATATAGATGATAAAAGAGATATTTCAAATAATATTACTATAGGAGGAAGGATGCTGCTGAAGTATTAGGGCGTAATATAGGTGTAGCAGGTACTATTCCAGGTGTATCAGGAGCAGTATCAAAGGCTATAGGTAAATCTAGTATACCACCTTTACAAAAAGCTGGAATAATAATCGGTTCTGCTGGGGGCAGCAGGAGCTATACATGTTGGAACTACAATTATTAATAAAGCGATTAGCAAATCTAATACTAAAAATACAAGTATATCAACTAATACTGATATTGAAGAAGGTAGCAAATTATTAAATGATAAATTAAATAATATTAGTGAATTAAAAATTTTATTATTATCTATGGATACTTTAGCAGGTATATGTTTACTTCTAGTCCTTATATTCTTTATAATGATCTTGTTTAAATATTATTTTAATGAAAATCAAATTAAATTAAATAAATGAATAGGAGATAAATTTAATAATTAAGATAGTTATTATAAATAAGAAGACTAATAATATTTATTGTATTATTTATATCTTTATCTTTTGAATGCTATTTTATAACTCAATTATTTGATAATTTAGAAATATTTATAAACTTACATCTTAAGAAATAATTAAAAGAAAATAGAAACTCAACTCTTTTCAGTTAAAACCCCTTATAACTGGTAAATATTATATGATAGACGTTCGATTCGTCTTAAGGGCTTTTGAATCAATGTATGAAACTGTATTTTTAATTACTTATATAAATGACTAACACAATAAGAAGTAATTTTCAAGATCATCCTTTCCATTTAGTGTCACCTTCACCGTGACCTTTATATACAAGTATATCATTATTTACTTTAACAGTAAATGCTGCATTATCAATGCACTTATTTAATAATAGTTATATATTTTTCTATTTAGCTTTAGCTACAGTAGTGACTTCTATGACTATGTGGTTTAGAGACATAATCTCAGAAGGTACACCTTATACTAATAATTATAATTTAAATACAGCGAGAGCTATTTCAACTGATTGTATTAACAATGCATTGATTCAATATAAAAGTAATAACGATTCTACCATCTTCAGTAAAGAAGAGGATTTAGGTTATTATTTAGCAGGTCTTTTAGAAGGAGATGGGCATATTTCATTACCTTCTTTGGGTAATACTATATTAAATAGAATACTTAACCCTAGAATAGTTTTTACTTCCCATAAATATAATTTAGGTATGTATGCTTTTCTTCAATCAGAGTTAGGTAATATAGGACGTTTTCAATCTTCAGGTGACAATATAATACGTTATATTATAGGAGATATGAAAGGTATAATTCATATTACAAATTTAATACACAGTAAGTTAAGAACACCTAAAAATAAAAGATTTAATGATTTGATCCAATTCATTAATGCTAAATATAATTTAACTATACCTGAAAGTTCTTTAGATAACAGTAATTATTTAGATAATAGTTGACTTACAGGTTTTACAGAAGCAGATGGTCATTTCGGTATAAAATATGTAGATAAAAAAGATAAATCTGAAACTAGTAAAAGATCTAGAAGTGAAAGTATTTCACTTAAATTTAGATTAGATCAACGTGCATATGACAAACCTACATCTACTGATATGAAACCTTTTATGGAAAAGTTAGCTTTAACCTTGTCTTGTTACCTTGCTACGTATAAAAATAAGACAGGAGAAGTATTATCTATATATGTTTCTTCTATAAGCAATATTAAAACAATTATTAATTATTTTGATAAATATCCTTTAATAGGGGATAAGCTTAATGATTACCGTAAATGAAAGATTGTTTATACTATGATACTTTCTAAAGAACATCTTTCTGAAGAAGGAAGATTAAAAGTTTGAACTTTAAGAAATAAATTATAATGATATGTGCCTTCTTTAAATTTAACAAATTGCTGGAAAACCCTTAGTAAAGGATGATCAGCAGGGAACTAAAACATGGATAATTATGTTTTAATACCTTCAGAGACTAAACGTTAGAAGTTAATACGTTAATAACCTATTAATTAAGATATAGTCCAACAAATATAGAAATATATTTTTATTTTTTGACATATTTAGGTAACCATACATTAGCTGTACAGAAAGGGTTAAATTTAGGTGTTATATTGTTTATAGTTTCAGAAGCACTTTTCTTTGTAGCTATATTCTGAGCATTCTTCCATAAAAAAGCATTGTGGATAGGAACCAAACTCCGGGGACACCCTAAAGCTCTAATAACTAAGCTACTTTTCGAAAGATTTGTAGTGGCCTCATTAATGATTGAGGGTATAGTAATATCATTAGAGATTCTTGGTTTAGTTCAAGAAATGGGCTATCGCGGATCTAAATCAGATAGTTCTATATCTGTAAAAGAGCAACGAGCAGACGGTTCCTCAATATTAATTAAATATTGTAAGGTGTGCTCTAAATGCCAAGGAAACTTGGTTTTTATAAATATTGTAAGAGATATTAATACTATATTTATCTATTCAAAAAAAAGTAGAATAAAAAATATTCTATCTTTAAATAATATTCAAAAACAGTTTTATTCTAGTCAAATTAAATCAACTTCTGAATTAAATCCTTATTATGTTACAGGGTTTACAGATGGGGAAGGATGTTTTTTTTTAGGGATTAGTTCAGATTCTAATTATAAAACAGGTTATAGAGTAAAAGCTATATTTCAAATAGGTCTTCATATAAAAGATTTAGCCTTATTACAAAAAATTAAATTATTTTTTGGTATAGGTAAAATAACAAAATTGGGAGCGGAATCTGTTCAATACAGAGTATCTAGTTTAGAAGATTTAAATTTTATAATTAATCATTTTGATAACTATCCCTTATTAACACGTAAACAATCTGACTATTTACTTTTTAAAGAAGTTATAGATTTAATGAAAAAAGGTAAACATCTAACTTTAGAAGGTTTAAATAAAATTATATCTATTAAAGCTACATTAAATAATGGAAAACTATCAGATGTTTTAAGCTTAGCTTTTCCTAAAATAGAACCGGTATACAAAACAGTAGATTTAAAAATTAAATTACAAGACTTACATTGATTAGCTGGTTTTACTGATGCTGAAGGATGTTTTTTCATAGCTTTAAAAAAATCACCCGGATCTAAATTAGGAGAAACTGTATGATTAAGATTTATTCTAACTCAACATAGTAAAGATAAAGAACTTTTAGAAAGTTTCATCTCTACATTAAATTGTGGTAGATATATATCTAAATTGGAATATGGTGAGTTTATAGTTGAAAAATTTACAGATGTTCGTAATAAAATTATCCCTATTTTTGAAAAATTTCAATTACATGGATATAAATTAAAAAATTACGAAGATTTTAAACAAGCGGCTTTACTTATAGAAAATAAAGCTCATTTAACCAGAGAAGGGTTAGATGAATTAAAAAAAATAAAAGGTAGAATGAATAAAAATAGAATATAGTATTAATATAAATATATTATAAAATTAAAATAAATAAAAAAATGAGTGCATTAACACCTACTGTAGAATTAGGAGCTCAATGACCTCCTATGGGTATAGACCCTGTAAATCCTTTCGAATTACCTTTATTAAATACAGTAATCTTATTATCTAGTGGTGCTACTATAACGTACGCGCACCATTCTTTAATTAAAGGTGAAAGATCAGGTGCTATATACGGTACATTACTGACAGTATTGTTAGCATTAATATTCACATTATTCCAAGGAATAGAATATAACGTATCTTCATTTACAATAAGTGACGGTGTATTCGGTACATGTTTCTTCTTCGGTACAGGGTTCCACGGATTCCACGTTATCGTAGGAACAATATTCTTAGCAGTAGGATTATGAAGAATATTAGCATACCACTTAACAGATCATCACCATTTAGGTTATGAAGGAGGTATATTATACTGACATTTTGTTGATGTAGTGTGATTATTCTTATATGTATCAATGTACTATTGAGGGTCTTAATCTAAAATAATAGAGAATAAATTCTCTAAACGGATATAGGTTAATGGTAGACTTTCTGATTTCCACTCAGCGTGTGTCAGTTCAAATCTGACTATCCGTATTGTGCTAGCGGCTATATAAATTATTTTACAAGCCTTAAAGCTTCTTCATATAAAACCTAAATATAGGTCATTAAATAAAAAAAAAAAGATGAATCAATTATTCTCTGTAAATGAAGGTTTAACAAGCGGATATACAGTGGAATTTCTAGATATAATCAGTGTAATAGCATTATTGTTTGGTATAGCTGTTATAGTAAATAAAAACCCTATAGCCTCTTTATTATCTTTAATAGGTTTATTTGGATCCATATCTGTATATTTAATCTTATCAGGTTTAACATTTATAGGTTTTTCATACTTAATCGTATATATAGGAGCAGTCTCTATATTATTTTTATTCATCTTAATGTTATTAAATATAAGAACAAGTGAATTGCAAAGTAATAATGTAAATAGTATACCTTTAGCTTTATTTATAACAATATTATTTAATTATGCATTATTCCAATTATTACCTTACTACATGGCTATACTAAATAGTTATAATAGTAAATTAAGTAATATTTTTTACTATTTACCTACAAGTAAATATAGTGATATAATAATGAACACAAGTAGAAATCTAGATATAAAGACACATAATATTATGTTTGTAACAAGTAATAGTTGAGATGGTACAATAACAGAAACAAGTCATATCTCAACAGTAGGTAATATTTTATATACATCATATAACATGTGATTATTCCTTGTAAGTATAATTTTATTAGTTGTAATGGTAGGTGCCATAATTATCACAATAAAACAAGAAACAGTTAAACAAAACTAAATTAAAATATCCTGAAGAACTTATGTCTTCAGAATTAAAAGAGAAATTAGTTCAATTGGCAGAACGTTTGTTTTACACACAAAATGTTAAAGGTTCAAGTCCTTTATTGCTCAAAAATTCCTTAACTTAACAGGTAAAGTGTATTCTTGATAAGGATATTATCAGTGTTCGATCCACTGAGGAATTAACAAGAGTACACAGTAGAAAGTACTATACAGAGAGAATTGGCCGAGTGGTTTAAGGCGGTAAGTTTGAGTTTTACTTGGTTATAATTAGCTTCATCAGTTCGAATCTGATATTCTCTGAAAAGAGTGTAATTTAATAGGTAAAATAGGAAGCTTCAACCTTCAAATCCTTGGTTCAACTCCAAGTACTCTTGTAACCTTGGTTTATAAAAGACAGCACTTATTAATTCGTGAAATTTATATTTCTAACTAAAAAAAAGTGTAACAACGTACGAGATTTTTATTTTTTATATTATTTTAATTATGATGACAACATTCAAAAAAACTTTTTGTAGAATTTCTACTATATTTATTACAGGTTTAATACTTAGATATTTTATAAATGAATATATAAATATTCTTAGTACATTAGAATACTTAGATTGTATTTTGATATTTATTAGTTATATTATAAATTATTTATTTATAGAACCTTATATTAATTATGACATATATGATCATAGTTTAGATAAAAATGAGATTAAAAAACTTTATTTAAAGGATAATCTTATTAATTTTGCGTCACCGCAAAATCCTAATAATCAAGCATCATTAGGAACTGACCTTGATGGGGCGTCATCTAGAAATGAGACTCGTCAAGCCTCATCACAAAATAATAGATGTCCGCATTATTATTATGACAGTAAAGGTATTTCATTAAGAACACCTTGAATAGCAAACCATAGTAACGGAAAATACCACTATTATTTTGATACTAGAAGAGTATCACAACCAATAAATAGTGAATTTAATACTAATCTTCATCTTGACCTTGAAGGTTGAAAGAAATTAACTGATGCTATATCTTATGATGCACAACATCCTGCAACATATGTAGAAATACCTGTAAATTCAGACACACCCAATGGTATATTATCTCTAGGTATTAAACATTATGGTAATCCTTCTGATCCTGCAGTATTATATGTTAAATATTTTGATTTAATCGATAAAGAACATATGTGGGATATATGAAAAAAGGAGTTACATCAAAATAAAGTAAAATATCAAGATATATGAAAAAAAGGTGGAACAGAACCTAAATTTGTATATCCTAATAACTTGTCTATATGAAAAGAAATGGACATGGTTATGGGAGAAGATATTTCATGAAAAGCAGTAACTAGATATTTAGAAAGTAATGATAGTTTTTTGGGTAGAAATTAAGTAATAAGAAAATGAAGAATATGTTTATTGTAAGATTTTTTGCAGCTGGCCAAAGAGTAAATGTTAGTAAAATAATACTTATATCTAGTGTAAGTTTTATTTCTAAGTATTTAATTCATAAATATTTAGGAATAAATGTATTTACAGAATATTTAAATTGAATTTCTATCATTTTTTACTTAGGCTTTGCAACATTTACAGTTTTGATAAATGAGTTTTTTTCTTTCTATAAAATTAGTATAATACCTAATTTAGTATGATTTTCGATAATCATATCAAAGATTAAAAAAAAATTTCGTTAATTACTCTTATTCTAGGTACTTCAAGCAAGCTGAAGTACATTAGATCTAAATGTAGCTAAAACTACAATTATATATTAACATTAATGTTAATATAACGGGTTGGAGCCGGATTGGTAAGGCGCTTCGTTTGGGACGGAGAGTAACTAGGTTCGATCCCTAGCAGCCCGAACTAGT